TTTTGAAGATAGATATGATATGGTAGTCTTTGGTAGTAGGTGCAAAAAGATCGGGTTGGAACAATTGTTTAAGTCTATCTCCACATCGATCTTTGCCTCCCAAGGACAGTCAAGGCCCCATTTTCTTTCTTATAAGAAAGAGTAATAAGCAAGAGAGTGAAGAAGGAAGTTTATTGACAGGATGGAACTCACTCTAGAATCGGTCGAGTTTTTCGGTACTTGTACTCTAAAAAAGATAATAATCTCTGGATTTCATCCATGTTAAGTTACAGATTTTGGAAAGGTTATTACAGAAAAGTTAGAATAATTTTTTGCTGACTCTCTCGAGTCGGGATGTCAATTTCTTATTTGTTTTAGAATAAGGAAAGGCCCTTTCTTCTGAATCAGAATGGTTGTTGAAAGCGGTGTGGTACCGAAAGCGAGAGAAAAGCTCCGCCCAGAATAAGAAGTGAGAAAAGGAGAAGGTGCACCCTTACTCTATTTCCTTAAGGGTTTAAGTACAAAAATAGAGTAGCAATAGGATAAGTCAAGGGGACTTCTACTTTCTAGTAGCAGGAACTCCTCATTGGATCATTCGGTCACTGCCCTCAACAAAAAGAAAAGGATGGATTTTCAGGAATGGTAGATGAAGCAAGGATGCATAGCAGGCTTAAACCACGACACAAGTGGGACGCACTGAGGCCGAGCTTTCCTCTACTACTCATTGGAGCTAGCATACGAAATTTTCCGTTGAAGGGTTCAAAGGGCGGCCATTGCGAGCGATATTCACTTTCAAGAGTCATGAGCCTACGCCTATACCATTACTCTCGAAGAGCTCATCAAAGAGCTAAGGGATGAGAAAAGGAGGAGGTTGGTGAATGAACCATATAGATATTCAGTAATGAATACGATGTGGATCCGTTCCAAAGCCCCTAATTAAAAATAGAGTGTGAGGGGGACAGAGCTTGCATTTCCAGGTACAATCCTCCGCCTCAAGGCGTTCTTTTTTCCAGGAATCTGTCAATCGGAGGAGTGCAACCAAGTTTCAAACCTAAAAGAACTAGGAAAGAAAAGAAGCCCTTTCTTATTAAGTAGCGAGGGGATGATGAACAATGATGCTATAGCTGCTCACCTTTCCGCTATCCGCCTTGTTGTGATAGGGGACTGTTAAGCCCACCAACCAATCTTTCTTTCTATCTCGAATTCTTGATCTTTGGTGCCAGTGGAGCAAAGGAAGCGGGGGACGAACTCCTCTATATACCCTAGAAATGGGTTGGATCTATTGAATGAGATCCTGGAGACAGGGCTGGGAGGTATGAGTCGATCGGATGCAGGGAAGCCCAGGTTTTTCTTCCTATCAATCATTCGTCAGGAAGCAGTGGAGAAAGAATCGTCTTTTTAAATCTCATTGTTGAAGGGGGCTTTTAGTTAATAAAAAATTGTGTAATTAATTGGACCCCGGCAGGCAATTTCCGTGCAACTATGCTTTCTGTAGTCCTGCTATGCCAGCAATAGGGAATCCTTAGAAAACCGGAATGCAAGTTGCGTGATAGTTTGATTCCCCACAAATGAGAAGTCCCCAAGCTTGACCCCTCCCACACAGGGGCGACTAGCTGGGGAAAGAACCCGAAAGCAATAATTGCCGTCTCGACACAGCCTATTTCGAGACTGGGATGAAGGGATGAAAGATTTGAGTTCCATATAGTCTTTCAAGCGTCTACTGCACTCACGCCTTTCGGTCCCTATTCGAAACTTCTTCCTCGGGTTTTGACAAGAATAAGAGAACATAATCTGTTCATTTCTCAAGGGTCGAGTGCTCCTGCCCCTTCCTCTTTAGGGCTCCTACTGTTGCCCGGTTCTTTTGTCATTTTGAATCGGAACAGTTACAATCCAGTTCATCCGATTACTACAGGGATGAACCCAATCCGGAATATGAACCGTAAAAGAAAAGACCTATTGAACCGATCACAGGAATACCAGTTACAGTACCTATCAGCCAAAGAGGAATCCTTCCAGTAGAGTAGTATCGGACATTTACCCCATTTCCCTCCTAAGTGGTCATGCTGGAGACATAAAGAGTCATGGAGAATTTGGAGATGAGATCCTTACGAATGGGATAAGGATTTTCCTACTCTTACTATTCTCTTAATTAAAGAGAAAATTTTAAAATCAAAGTTCAGCTCGTCATATATAGGGTAAGAACCCCCAGTAGAGACTGGTACGATTCAATTCAACATTTTGTTTGTTCGGGTTTGATTGTGTCGTAGCTCTAAAATTCGGATTAGGTTTCTCGTTGGATGAACTGCATTGCTGATATTGACCCCCAAAAAGAAAGGGTAGGTACAGCTAGTTCGTGAACAGCCAACCATCGCACTGTAAAAATTGGATAGCTTCGATCTAAGCTTACTAATCCTAAAAGGATCTACTAAATTCATCGAGTTGTGCCAAAGAATCAAAACGGCCAGTTATGTTATTAAGTCGGCTCTCTGTAAAATACTCGTTTGGCCGAGGGCTCCCAAACCTATACTAGAAGAGGAAGCAAAACCCGTGCTGACGAATAACCCCCAAAATTTGTCGAGTAAATAGGGAAGGTATAGGTTTGTTATGAATGACCCAGTATCGAATACAGGTAATAATATCAGCAAAAGAACGTTTTATAGAAACTGGATGAGCTAAGTAAATCCCCTTCTTTGATCACTTAAAATAGGTATCCATCGGGCAAAGAGAAGACATTCCAATACGATCCGGAACGAAATGAGAATCTCCCTTTCAATAGGGATCGGTACTCTCCAATCAATGGTCCTAAGTCAAGATTCAGCGACGGAGAAGTTCTGATAATCCAATGGAACAAAACTTCTTTTCTCAAAATGGGGTCAGACGTGGGCTATCCGATATGAGGGAATGTAAAGGGCTCAACTGATCTATTCTACGCTATTACTTGGCTTGTCTGATCGAATGCAATAAGCAAATGAATTGTGTGCGTCATCCATAACGAAATCGACATTCTTCTTGAATTTCATCAACAAATGAATGATGGATTGTTATGTGCGCGCCGTGCCCCCCTGACTTTGGTTGGAGCGCTTCGCTTCGCTAGTGACAGTTGTGCTATTCCTTCGCGGATGAAGCCCTAGGACTGTGCTGCTGGCTGAGCCGCTTCTCTTCTCATTGTGTCCGGTAGTACCCAACGGGCTATTCCATTACTCACTGACCTGTCTCAGTCGTTGAAACCTCGATTCGATACCTACAATGAATTGCGAGGCTAGGCTTAGGTTCTGTTCTGGACAGTTAGGCTCTGCAAAGTGTAGAGGAGAAGAAGCATAATCCTAAGTATGGGGAATACTCGAGACAAGGGGCTGCTACCCTTGCTTTCTTTACTCGTTCGTTGAGCTCTTCGCCCCTGGCGGCTCGGCTGGGTTGGTTACGTGTGCCGTCTACTCTGCTTTAGTTGCGCTGACTGGGCAGCTTCTCACCGTGCCTGGTCAAAGCGCGGTTAGACTGCGGCGATGTGCAATATCTACAGACAGCATTAAGGGCCTCCCTCCGCTGGGCAAGCTGACTACTACTGAATGTGAATGGCCGACTTGGTATTCGTATTCTCAATCGGCGAAGCCTCGATACCCACGTTGAGAGACCTACAGTTGAAGGTAGGCCCGAAGGGGCGATTCCGTCAGGCTATTCCTAGGGGTTATATTCCCGCTTCAGTCAATCGGAAAGACAAAACAAGGTTGTGAAACAGGGGAGCACTCTTTTCCGGGTAATGCAGAAACCTTTTCGGCGCCTCATCAACAAGAAAAAGCACAGGAAGCGGAGCCGCTGGGAGTGGGAGACGTTTCGAGGAGTGCGGTCACACTCGCTCACTCTACAAGTTCGGTTGTTTCCGTCATAAGGGGGGATCTTCCAGCTTAAGGCGCAGAGAGGAAAGCGGCAGGGTAGTAGTTTAAGTTTAAGGCCGAGGAAGATTCGTGGAAAGGGCTATTCCTAGTTCAGTACCGGGTAGATTTATAGTTGAATGAGAGCCCTTCCCTCTCGGAAGCAGGGGTTCCTATTCTGTTTGTCCTGTCCTGGAATCCAATTTATGCCCTTTACGGTTCAGTGCTTTCTCAATGCTTCCCCTCCCACCACCCTTGGGAATACTACTTTAGAGAAGCAACGTGGGGGGTCAGACTAACCAAAAAGTCCGTACTTTTATTGTAGGCCAACCTAAGACTTGCACCGTGGTAACTCCGAGAACCACACTTCTCACTTACTCAATCACACCTCCTTTCATCACCCGGAATCCTATCGCTTCTTACCAAGCAGATCTGCCTTAGAAAGAGGTGACCTGCACCAAACCAAGGCCAATGAGGAACCTCAAAGGCATAGCCTCTCACTAAACAGACCTTTCTGAACAGCTTTCACTCTCATAGCAAAGCAAGAAGCAATGCTTATCATACGTCATTCTAAAGATAAGGAAGGCGTCATTCTAAAGATAAAGAAGGGGCGTCAGGTGGGGCAGGTTAAGTTAGGGCATCAGTAGCTTCAACTAAAGAATCAGTCGAAACGGACACTGAAGCTAAATCCGCCCAGATCGTAAGACTTCGACCTTGGTATAGGCAGATCAGGGGCCCACCTAAGGCGTAAAGAACAAAACTCTCCGGTATAATGATCAACGAAAGCCAAAAAGCACAATGGATTCTTTCTATAGGCGGCTTGCTTGGAAGTGGACTTGATTGTCTTCCCCGATTTTGCATATGAGACGAGCCCAATCACTAGTCGAGGGGGAGATTTGTAACCGAACGAAAGCCTTAAGTCGAGAGTCCCATCCCCTTTACTTGCTTTCTAGGGCTCCTTAGTGGTCGGCTAAAAGCAGGCGAGGAAGGGCCATTCCAATCTGTCGTAGGCCTTCATCATGTCAAGCTGAAGGCAACCGCTTTCTTGGATGAGCATATATTATTAGAGATCATTTTGGTTTGCCTATTGTTGCTAGGATTTTTGAGAGAAGCTTGTAGCCTAAGCTTACAGAGAGGCCTGAAATCTTTCAACTTGCGAGTCAGAATGCTCCAAGGGACTTTGGAAGAAGAGCAATGAGCGTAGTCTTGAACTCTTTCAGTAAGCATCCCTTCCGAAATCCATCCTTGATTGCCAAATTTCCTCTAAAATGACCAGGTTCAAGGGTTTTAAAGAAGATGTTCGGGCAACCGTCAGGTCCCACTCAAACTAGCTGCCTTGTCACCTTCTAAATAAGCATTTCTTCGATTTTTCCATTTTCCACTAGCCCCATTATTGGGATGCTCAAGCTCAATATCATACATATTGCTTGTGTTCTACCAACGAGGTTAGGCTTCTTGCCTAAAGAAAGCACTGAGAAAGAGAGAAGTGTTCCGTATAGGTTCGTATATAGACTGTGGTGCTATATGATCTTTAGCTATAGGTCTCGTAGAGTGTGCTTGCTATAGAAAGTAAATATACGAGTCAGGAGTAGGTGGTAACGGTCGATGTATGTTCATATAAGAGTATTTGCTTACTTCAGCCTCAGATCAAGGTGACAGGATTCGAACCTATGGCCCTCTGTACCCAAAACAGATGCGCTGACCAGACTGCGCTACACCTCGTCTCCCCACCCCGGAGCATATAGATCCACCCGATCGATGAAGACTCAAACCGAACTCGCCCATCCTTTTGGGCACAGGGATGCGAGAACCAATCCGAGTAATCCACCGCTTTTTTTAGAAGCCTCCAGCAAGATAGGGCGAGGCGCTGCAAGCCGTATAGTGCAGGAGCGCTCACATTTTTTGGCTTACTCTTTCACTTTCATTTCCAAATCCGGCTCGCTCCCGGCTACGTGTCCTTTGGACCCTTCGCCCGCTTAGAAGTGGATTCGAACCACTGACACAAGGATTTTCAGTCCTTTGCTCTAACCAGCTGAGCTACCTGAACCACTTTCCTAAAGTCTGTTTTCTTCATCGAATAGCGCCCTACCTTACCACTTGACTAGTAAGGGAAAAGCCCTTGACTAATAAGAATATATAGGCTTTTTTCGCTTGTTCGTCAAGCTTTCGAGCAGCTCTTTCAACTGCCGCCTAATCCCCCAACATGCTCAAGAACCGAGAGCCGGGAAGGGACGGCCGGAGGGAGCTTGCTTATAGAAAGAAGATAGGCCGGTCAAAGAAAAACAAGGCGCAACGGGCTCTCCGCTCCTAGTCACTAAGTAGTGCTATTCGGGGGACTGGACTCCACCAAGAGGTTCTTTCTCTCACGTAATTTCGCCCGCCCTTTTCATTTCCGTGCCGGAGGAAATGGGATTCGAACCCATGATACAATCTTCTTGTATGTCGATTTAGCAAACCAATGCCTTAAGCCACTCAGCCATACCTCCAAGTTGTTGATCGGAATGGAATTGGATGTGCCGGGTTTGGTTGGTTGCCCTTCGGGCTATCTGATCCGATCAACTGCCTAAGCCGTAGCGCGCTAGCGCGCGTACTCTTCTTCTATGAGCGAGACTCTATCCAGATCTATGGATCTCCCCAGCATCAAAGCGAGACTACATCCAAATCTGCCACTCGTTGGGCGACGCCTTCTTTTCTATGAACAGCCCACCACTGAATGATGAACTTTCCAGTTTTCGCCTCCGACCCGAGAAAACACACGGTCAAGCCAAGCCCTTACCCGCCTGAATGGAATTCATATCTCCTTCGTCTGGTCGAGAAGGGAGAAAGCCCGGGGAACTGGCCTGTGCCTCTTCTATTACATTACAGAGAAGTCCATTCTCGTCATGATCGATCCACGCCCTACCGTAGTGCCCGGAGAACCAGGCTTGCTTAGCTTACAAAGCTAGCTTACTAAGGCGAAGGAATTTGTCGTTGATTGCACGAGCTAGCCAGCAAACCCCCCCTTACTCATCTCTCTCTCTAGAAAATTCTCTCTCCTCTCCCGGCGGCTTTGACTCATGGCTATAGCCAGTTGCTAAGACGATTCCCATTCAAGCATTCTCATTCAACGATCTATCAATGCTGCCTTTATTTTGTTCCAAAATCCTTTCTTTCTACTAGTTCTTACATAAGCAATTTGCAGGAAGTAAACGAGGTCTTTCCTTCCCCAACTATAAATAGCTTTAGCATCTTTTGAGTTGAAAAGGTCTTTATAGAGCTAAGGGGAAGGTTTGGAACCCTAGTAGCAGAATGGAATCAGTTTACCGGGCTGACTTCCATGCCAACACGAGTAGTTTAACTCATCACTACCTCGTAAGGGCGTTGAGAATTGTTTTTGCTTTTCTTGCGTCAAACTTTTTCAAAAGTATTCAAATAGCCTTTGCATAGTTTACGAATTCTGCTTAGTAGGGACCTAAAGGAATGGTTTTTCTCAGAGTCAGACCACGCCTTATGACGAAAGGGGGAGAAAGGACGGATCACCTGTCGATCTGTGATCAAAGAAAACTATACCTTAAGAATGGGATACAGATTGACAAGCACAAAAGCCATATCTCATATCTATTAATTAATCTACGCTCATTGATGAGACGGCGACATAGAGAGAATAAAGTCTACCTGTCACCCCCCTTGTCACTTAAAAGTAAAGAAGAGATACACACTTTGGAATCCAAATTTTGTGGGATTGAGGATGGAATCGAATAGCGAATGCACTTGCGGTTAAGACAGGTCCTGCATCTCCTACCTAATGCAATTGACCGAGACCCACCATCTCTTTCCTTCAATAATGCCTTCGCTTCACTTCAAGACGCTATTTACCAATAAGAATAGGAAAAACCACCTTTTTGAATGGAAGAAGCCGAAGGGGTTTTCGAGCGCTGCGGTAATGAGCCGTAAGAAAGATGAGCAGAGCATTCCTTCCGCCTAGGGGAGCGTGGTGAGATAGATAGACGTCCAATCCTGCAGCAGCTAGTTGCTCGGCCTTAGTCTTGGGCTGATCTCACACTTCAATCAACCCCTTCGTACTTCGATCCAATCAATCGATCGATCAAGAGGCTAATCTCTTTTTTTTGTTTGGGCCGGTAGCTGTCCTCGCTTTCTCTTTTTCAAGGAGCATAGCATTAGCTTCAATTGAACAAGCTCAACCTTGAAAAAGAAAGGTGGCGAAGAACCGTTGAACGCTTCAACTCGGCCACTTCAGAAGGCGAAGGCTGGGCGAGAGACTAGGCCAACTTACTGCTTACTGCCATGCCATGGTTGAAGCTTTAGGCTCCATAGACGGAATTCTTTATTAGGTATTAGGGAGGAGAGGACACCACTCAGCACCTAAGGTGGGGTTCAATGCCTAACAAAAACGGCCAAAAGAGAAATGAAATAAAGAGAAAAAAAGAGATGTATGGCTGAGGGGAGGAGAGAAAGAACGCATGCATGGAGATTCTGTCTGTCGGAGGTTCGAGATGAAAGGACATCTAAGGCTAAGGAAGTCCATTACTGAGAGAAATGGGGATCTCGTCTTGCTTGCTGGGAGAGAGGAAGCTTCCGGACCACCTTTTCCAGCCAGATAGCGAGCGATCACTCAGCAATGAACACTAACTGAAAGCGGCCGGGAATGAGTACCTATCCCTTACGGGAATCGAACCCGTGTCTTCGACATGAAAAGACGATGTCCTAACCACTGGACGAAAGGGACCAAAAAGCCATTCTTCATATACCTCAGCTCCGAGAATAGAAGTGGTTCGTTTTCTTTCTATACGCAATTCAAGATTTCGTTTGTGTTCATGTTGGCGATTTCTGATGTGAATTCGGCGGGTCGTCCCCCCTTCCTACGGGTTCCCCCACCGACCCAGTGACACACCAACCATGCCCCTTCTCTTTCTCCGATCATAAAGCCCCCTGATCCCTTTATTTTTCTTTCATCCCCCCTGAATAAGTAAGACCCCGCTCTTTCTAATTAAAAAAAAAATAAAATAAAAGAGGAAGCGTCCGTTTGAAGTGGCGAAGGCCTATGCTACAGTAAGAAAGAAAGTACGTTGAGGTTACGAAGTCACTTAGTCGAACTAGAAAGAAAGAGAGGCGTCGGTTACGAAGTAAGGTCAGCTGGTTAAGGAAAGCTCAGCTTATGAAATCGCTTAGCCGTTAAGTTAATTAATGTTGTAGTAGTGAGGCGTCGGTACGGAGTTGCGTCAGCTGTGGATATAGACTAGGCTAAGTGACGGACTTCATCTCTTCTATTCTCTTCACTTACACCTTACACTTCAGCTGAGTCTAACGAGGCTCAGGTGCGGAGCCTTAGTGGACCGAGACTACGCAAAGGTGGAACACCATAGAAACTTCGCTGACTTTATCATAAACCTTGATTTAGCTACGCTCAATAAGAACCCGGAATAGCGGAAATCGGTTCGTGTTCCGCTTCCAAAGTCAGTCGTCTTTGCCCAAGTGTGAACTGCAGACGACTCTCCAGTGGTTCCATTCCTTCTTACTGTACTTCTGGGTCAACCCAACCCGAATGGGAAGAAGAGGGTCAGCCAAACTGCGGTCCACTTTGTACGTTTGCTGAGCAGACCAATCAGTCATTTAAAAAAAGGGAAGGGAACTTCTCACCGAAGGAGGCGGGAAGCTACCGCTTCTAGAATGGAAGCTTATCCTTGACTTTTTTTTATTTCGTATCGCTATTTTGAAATAATCAAAAAAGGTTTATGGATGAAGTAATCGGAATGACAAATGGTTACGGTTGCGGAAAGCGGAGAAAGTCGGGAACCGTCGGTTACCTTTTGAATCAAAGTAGCGACGAGCCGAGTATTACGACTAAAGGGGGAGAAGCTTTGCTTCGTAGACAGCTTCGCTTCCTCGTCGCTTCTTTCTGGCGACTAGCTTCTCAAGTGGGTGGCTTGGTAAGCAAGCTACCTTCAGCATCGGTCAAATCCCTATCAATAATAGGCCAGAATGGTGGGGAAGGTAGCTTGCTCTTCAATGGAAAGGGTTCCAAACCTTTCACAGCCGCTCCTATACAACTACCTTTCGCCCAACATGATCACGAACGAAGACAGAGAATTGCGTAGATAGGAGGACGAAACGAACCAACCCACGTGTCCTGATCGGAACGATTGAAGAAAGAAAGAGAATGGTGGCTCCTTTCGCCCAGGGGACATCGTTGGAGAACAATGTCGGGGACAGGGTGAGAACCTTCCGTTGGTTACGCCCTTTAAGTCTTGGTTTTTCCATATTTAGATATGGAGATAGATCCATATAGAGATTTATATCTTTCTATCGATAGATAGATCTATTGAGAAATGGATATTGATCTGGTTTCAAGATCTATGAACAAGAGAGATCCCTAAATATCCATTTGAAAAAAGAGATGAATAGATAGGGCGAAGCCAGCTGAAGGAAGGGCGCGTTAGCGAACTTATTGAAAACTCAAGCAAGAAGGGCCTAATTTTTCTATTTAGATTCTAATCTTAGTAAAGGCACGTTAGTGCATCCGTTTTCTTGCTCGTTAGCGCCCCCTACCCTTTTCTATTAGTTTAGTCATAAAGGAACTAAAGGAAATTTGACAACCTGAAAGGGGATGCGCTCAAGCATGCGAAGAAAGCTCGAAGAGCTTCTCTTATATTATATTATAGAAAGGTTTGTAGAAAAGGGCTTCTTTAAGTTCCGCTTGCTGCTTTTCATTTTGATAGGAGTAGGTGCTTGCTGCTCGCTCGCTGTCTACTAAATGAGCCTTCACTGCCCGCCCGGCCCCTATCTTTAATCTTAAGTAAAGTGAAGTAAAATCAATGAAGTGAACAGCCCAACCTCTTTGTTTGAAGCTTTGCCAGGAAGCTTCTACTTCTTGAAGCTTTGTTTCCCCTAAGAATTCCGAAACACAACAATAGACTTGAAACTAGAGTATAGGAAAAAGCTTCTCTTTGATAGCAGTCATAGGGGAGTTAAGAAAGGATCTGATCGTAGATGGAGACTTAAACCTGTGTGGGGGTAGGGGCGGATGTAGCCAAGTGGATCAAGGCAGTGGATTGTGAATCCACCACGCGCGGGTTCAATCCCCGTCGTTCGCCCATCAATAAATGGACCATTTGTTTCGGAAACACAAGACAAACCGTCAAAGAATTTTTTCTGCAAGTCATCTCGAGGCTTTCAAACGCATCCAAGCAATTGGTATCCGATTGAAACATAGAAAGCATAGATTCGCGTCACCTAATTGCTGAAAGCAAAAATGGAATGGCCGATCATTCATTGTATGACGTTTTTAAGACCTCACTAATCAGCCTTACACTTTTGCGTTCAACATTTTGGAAATGAACCCCCGGATGAAGAGAAAATCTCCCCTATCATGGAAGAAATCAAAAATGACAACTCACCGGGGCCTTCTGTTCACTGCGTGAAAGAAGTCCTGCTTCTTTCACTGCGCTACTTCAGACCCTCTGACGACAAAACCACGGCATTCAAGCCAAGCCCAGGTTTGGAACCCTTATTAGTATTAGTAAAGTAAAGCTCCAAAAAACGAGAGATTAACCTGCGGTGCAGATCTGACTCGACTAAGGAAAGATCTACTCCGAAAGATCAGAGAAAGAAGAGCGTTTGATCTACTAATAGCGGCATAAGAACAGCAACTATACTGGCATTTGCTTCAACCTAAGCAAGACGCATTTTTGAGACATCGTGATCCATACTCTCTGTCGGGGGGCTTAGGCTTGGCGACCTAGGCTCTGTCCACCAAACCAATATCAAATATCTCTTATCTCTGTTGGGGACCTAGGCTTGTGGCACCCCCTATCTCTTAAAGGCTGTTCAAAATAAATATATCTTTCTTTCTTCTCAGGCACAGTTGCTTTCCTTGATTCGGGCACAGTGTCTTCGACAAATCGTTGTCTCAGTCTCTGTCTCATCTCTGGTCCTGTGGGTTAGTCACCTTAGTCCAGTGTATCAGAAAGCACATCTCTCTTTCCGAGACATAAGGAGTTAGACTCAGCCTTGATATATGAGCAAGGTCAAAGCATAAAAACCAAAACGAATCTCGTTCAACCCCGCTCCTCGGCCTTGTGACTCCCATCCCATCAAGTCAGGAACCAAAGACTGAAACTAGCCTAGCCCCGGTTAGGCGGAGATCAAGGGATGCGCGGAGCTCAATCCTTTTTGTTAAGGTTCGAGAATCATACATCCCTTATCTGTGAGTCGAGAAAGATTTCCATCGCTGGCGAACTTGAAGCAGAAAGCTAAATTCAAAGAGAGGGAAAACCCCTCGATAGAAGGAGTGAGACTATACCCTTATCTATGAAAGACCTGTTTAGAGGGAAGCAAGCCTATGACAGAGCGTACAAGCCGAAAGAAGCAACCAAGCCTACAAAAGCTAGCTGGCATAAGCAAAGCAACTAAGAAGCCCATAATAAGGTCCCTCATAAGGCGCAGCTATGCATCTTTATATAGTCCACTGGAACGAACTCACAACACAACTCAATGGGATAATTTGCTTATAGCAACTAGAACTCGACTCGAAGAGTTGAGATAGCTAACAGAAGAAAAGAGGTACCGGTAACTGGCTGAGGTAACTCTATTTGCCGAGGAGGAATCGTCTATCAGAAAGACTCTAAAGGAAAGAGGGGCGGACTGGGAACACCCGCTAGAGCTCAAAATAGGCCTTTCCGGCTAGGTTCTTTGTTAGGAGTTTGTTTACTGGGACAAGATAGTACCCGTTCCGTTGTCTCCGAGTCAGGTTCTGTCCCCGAATCGTCTGTTGATCCGTTGGAGTTTGGGGTTTCAGACTTTGAGGAATTGATGAGTGAAGGGCGATGCCAGTCGATTGATACTCAGATTCCTACATACCAGACTTTGATCAATCATCCATGATAGGAGAGAAATCGTCTTCTTAAGAAAGAAGAGTTCCGCCTCTCGCTAATACAATACGGGGATAACCCGGACATGACCCCTGACTCCCGTCTTCTCTAGTGGGAATTCAGATCCCGAATAACTAAATAGCGTCAGTGAGGATGCCCATGCCCAGTAGCTTCTTAACCGCGTGGGGAAAGCTTAGCTTCTCCGCTTCAATTGAGCAGCTGAACTCGTTGCCTCAGCCCTTCTACCTGGCTTTCCTAAAAAAGAAGTACTGATTGATACAGGCTTTCCCTTCCCTTGTGTCATGATGCTTTACGGAATTCCATTACTTAGCCTTAGGAGCGGAACATATTCCACTTTCAAACTCAAAGATTAAATAGCTAGCTTACTGACTAATCTTTAACAGCCTTAGTTAGGCCTCTTTTAATGCTGTCTCTTTTCCTCTACCTATCTATATGGATTGTATGCTTCCTCAACGGGAGCTAAGACCAAGAGCGGTTAGTGTACCAGCGCTTACTCTTGCACCGCTTACGGGAGAAACTTCTTCTTTCACAACTTATTCCGTCTCTCAATCCGATTGTGGTCATACTTCTTCGACTAGGGAATTTTTTTCTTACCTAGAAGATTATATCCCCAGTTCTTCCTCCAAGACCTTATTCGCTTTGCTACTCCCCGAGGTCATAGAAAAGACTTCTATCTTATCTTATTTCTATTTCCCGAACTCTTATTGATCAAGAGAAATGCTATCTTATTATTATATTCTTATAAAAGTTGCAGATCATGTACTGACGCTTTGCCAAGGCCTATTCTTCTTTGCGGTGATTTCCCATTTATTGTGTAAGAGTGGAAATTCGCCCTCTACAGGCAGGCGTTGTTTACTGAGGAAAAGAAACCAACGTCGGGATACCTTTCTTATATAGTCCCTTTGCCTTGTTAGGACAGCCAAATCCCCTCTTCCGCTTAGCGCATTCGTGCAACCTGTTCTATTCCGACAGGCAAAGAGCCTAGTTCTTGTCCAATCCAATTCCTCCTGAAAACTGGGGATTTTCACACCTGCAACTTCTTCTTCCTCACCGGGACAAGATTAGCTAGCCAAGAAGGGTGCATGATTGGCTCAACGAACTTCGATCCAACAACTTTTGAACCTCTGCTTGTATTTAAACTACTTCCGATTTGAATGATCGAGTTCTGTCTACTAAGGTACAAGAATTTCTTTATTTTATTCGCTCTGGTTCACAAAAATCACACCCCATCATCTGGTACTCTTTAGGGATAAGAAGTCTGAACAGAAGCTAATCCTCTGCATTTCGAGTTCCAAGCCCATGATTTCGAGGACTCAAGTAAACCCATCATACAGTTCTAGTGGGAATTCCCTTCTATCCTTAAGGAGTAGTTGATAGCCTCCTTAGAAGTATTTGTATCCTTCCTACTAGTAGCAGTACCTTTTATAGCCCATCCAGTTGTAATAGATAGCCCCCCCAGTATACGTAGAAGTGTAAGTCAAAGTCCTCCTAGTTAGATTTATCCGTCCCAGTCTAAGGCTAAGTTCCTTTAGTTCCAGCAATCCTAATAGACTGATTTTTCCCCACCAGCCGTAATGTCTTCCTAATCTAATCCATAGCGATGACGCCGAGTGAGGTAAGAGGTTTGAGTTTGATATTAAGTAATATCAAGTCTTGCTTAGTCTAAAGAGCCAGCTTAGAGAATCTCCCTAAGTTTTGAAAACAGGCAGCCCCACAATAGCAGACTAAGCCTATACAGTAGTTGGAGTTCTTATTCCTTTTAGCCATTTAATAAGAATAAGAAAATGACTAAGCTCCTGTGAACTGAACTAAGTTCCTATCCTGAACTCATTCAATCCCAACAACCTAAATAGGGCGGCTTTCCACTTTATGTTTTAAACTACCTCTAAACTAACTATTTCATATCCTAACTTTCAGCTAAGAATTTCCTTTCACCACTGCTAAAAGCTAACCAGGGAAGAGATTTTATCTTATCAAGCTTGGGGCTTTCAAGCACTTATTGATCAATGAATGGAATGCTGGCCGCCTACTCGGCTTCTTGTATTTAAAGTGATAGGGCAAGCACCCAATACCTTCAACAATGTTTGAATTATCTAAAGGTCTTTAGGGGAGGCATCTAAGAGGATCTCAACCAGCATTTTGATATTGATAGGGATCCCAAGAAGGTGTGGGTTTCCTTGACCAGGTCGGGTATATCTCGCCTCCTTCCCGCTTTCCATCGGAGGATGATGATGGATCGAGCTGAAAAGCTCGTGCAGCTCTATTTTTCCATTCTTTCAATCTAAAAAGTCTTGTTGGTCGTAGAAGGAGGTTGGACTTGTCGACTATCGATCCGCATGGAATACCATGATGGTATCCCTTGTCACAAAAGCCTATTCCCTGCTCAAAGATGATCACGCCTTCTCTTCAATGGCTTCCCTCTTTACTAAGTGGCTTCTATGGCATGCATATCCATATTTTCATGAAGCAACTCGAGGGCAGCGTATGATCTTTCATCTGGGCGGGATTCTCATAGAAAGAGAAGCTTCGATCCTTATTCCTTATTCTCTATAGGAAGAGGAAGCTGGGAGAGGCTTATGCGATCTTATCACAGTGGTGTATGAAGGGATACATCCGCAGAAGCTTATGATGGCTTATGGCTCCTTGAGATACTGGCTCCGATCACATAAGCTTATGATCGAACCCTTTTCTATAGAAAGAAAGTGAGTGAGCCCAGCCCATGATTAAGTTTGGAATCTAACGCCACCCCCTATACTAATGAATTTTAGATAAAGGTTTGAGTCAGGCTGAAAGCATCAGCACGTACGAAAGCAGAAGGAATCCAGACGCCGGCCGGAAAGAAACTAAGTGGCAGAATCCGTGCGTGAGAACAGATGGGGAAGTTCGAAAGCGGATCAGGAAGAGAACAACTCTAACTAGCGAAGGGAGGCGATCAGCTCAATTGAAAGAGAGGGCTTACGAGGTCCTCCAATAGCTATTCCCATCCCCATAAACAAAGGCAATGAAATTGTTTGTTTATCTCGTCATGGGGGGAACTTCCAGTCAACTCTACTAGTCCTAGGGGGCCGGTCGAACCTTATGGTGAAGTTGGGGCGGATGTCATCGTACTTCTCACATTCTTATTGATATGTCGTCTGAATCTACTTATGTAAGGAAGGCTTCTCCGACAAATGTCTGGGGTGACTCTCGAAACAAAGTCTTTGTCTATAGGGGAGGGGTTTTACTTTCTATCAACTAAAGTCTGTTCGTTTCCTCTGTCAAAATGAAATGGCAAGAACCCCTAAATAACTCATTTCGTGGATCAAGAAATTCAACACTGGAGTGCAGCGCAGGGCTTCCTGAAACAAGCACGAAGAAAGGGTTAGGAAATAACTCGTATCAGGAGACACACCGTATGACTTTTTGTAGGAGCAAACAGACCGAGTTTCAGACCTAGAATAGGAGCAGGCAATGGAATTGTATCACAATCGGAATATGTTGAATAGGCATAATAGCCCGTCTTAGCCACCTTATTTTGAAGAAGCAAGCCAGCTTCGGTAGTGATAGTAGCTTCAAAGGAATTGGTAGTATGTCTTGAATAGGAAAGCATTCAAAATGTATGAACTCAACCCATGTTCAAGAGCTTGAACAATGAAGTGAAAGGCTTGACTTTAGAGTTCGATCTGGTTTTCATCATTTTCGACAGAAAGAAGGGAGTGTTTTAATTTCCTTTGTTTGTTGACCGAATCTCATCTTTCTCAGTGCCGATATTTGGCTTTTGTTTTGGCTTTTAATTAGCCTAAAAGTTCAAGAGTAGGCCCGAACCGCTCTCCCTTTCCATTTAATCACGGACAAAACCTACCTTTCAATTTGACTTAACGAAAGGACTTCGATTTTAGAACAATCAATCGAACGCGTAAGGCTAAGGTAAGGGCCTGTTCATAATCCCTATTCAAATTGCTTGCTTGACTAATTAAGAGAGTTTGGACTAGCGAAGAGGCTTTGATGACGAAGCGAAGGTACGAAGTGGATTTCTCATGGCCCTCCCAATAAATCATTTTTATGCTATACGAGCATAAACAATAACCATTTTTTTATGCGGGAAAACAGGTTTGATTCATTTTCCACGTAGGGAAGCATAAAAGGAAAGCGGTCCCTTACCTTGTGACCTCTATTTCCTTCCCGTAATCGAACCTTTTACAGAAAGCAGCTCACACTCGAAGACTTGAACATGGATTTTTTCCCGTCGACTGGACCTTTCACAGGGATCAGGAACAAGGACCAGAACGAATAGGGAATGCGAACCACTCTTTTCGTTTCGGGATTTGAGTAGGTAAGGGCAGCGGGACCAGCAACATAAACAATCGGACCAAGCAGGCTATTAAGCCAACTAACAAAGCCACAAGCTACAGGAAGGCTCCTTTCTTAGCTCTACGATTAGGGAGTACGGCACCTTCCCTTCTCTTGGTTGAGCCCATCCGGTCCTTCTTTTCTTCATTCCGGGTATGCTCTATCAGTCTGTCCCGATTCCTTTAGTTATGGAGTTCCGGACTTGCTTTCTTGAGTGCAGGACTCCGGCTCAATGGCCGATTTAGTCAAAAGGCATTCATAAGCTATATCTTCCTATAGCATATACCTGTAAGATCGTTAATTGTCTGCATCTGCCCTTGCTTGGTCCACAAATTCCTTTATTTCAATATATCTCGCTTTGTTCTGTTCCCGACTTTGAATTCGCGATAGATCTTAGCCTCGTCTGGCTTAGCTCATGGAATAGTAGCTCTGGAGTGAAAGAAAAGCCCTTATATAATATAGGAAAATCTTACCCGCCTATGAACCCTTACAAGAGAGCTTCGCCTTACCTGATCCTGATATTGGAGAGTTTCCAGTAGAGCGGGAAGGCTTAGCTCAAAGACTTGAAAGAGCTTGTTGGAGGAAATTGATCAAAGTCAAGGCTTGATAAGTAAAGGAGTGATACAGAGAAGGCTACTGCTACTGCGAAAGCCCCTACTGCAGAGTCCTCGCTTGCCTCAAACTGGCATTAGTGTACTATTAGGATAGACGGCTAGGGTCATTGAACCCACCAAGGATAGAAAACTTTCCCTATTTTACCCAAAATTCTTGGGGTGATCCGAATGAGCAAGCTGAAAGAATATCTACTAATGGTAATTTTGCGCTGTGTCCTTCTTTATTTTATGGTGGTTCTTCCATTGGGCCGACTTCAAAGTATAGTTATGAGGGGTAAAGCTGCTCTTCCTTTTTCTTATCAATCGTCCATTCGTCAATCTCTAGTGGAGACGCGTCCCTGTAACAACGACATTCTTTGATCGCTAAGTCGACCAATTCCTCCACTCCGACGGACTAGACCGAAGCAGCGGATTCGCTACCTATCGCTGTAGAGTCAGAGGTAGCCTGGTTCATAATAGAAGTTTGAAGCTTTTATACTATAATTGAATTGGTAGTTAAGTATACAGTCAATAAAGGAATAAGAGGTTCGAACTCAACTTGATAGTTGGAACAGCTCCCATCGCTTTCACTTCAAGTGAAACTTTCTTCTATTCTATGAGGGCGGAATGAACTACACTGGGCGTGAACCCCGCATCGAAGAGGTGAGCTAAGCCCTCGAACAAGACTGAAAGGGTCTGTGGCACTCTTGAGGTCGTAAGAGTAGGACTCCATGCTTCCACCTAGTTCATCCTCCTTTCGTGTTTGATTAAAGTTCCATCCTTCCTCTCCCGGTGGTCGAGCTAGTTTTCACTTCCTCTATACAGGTGCTCTTCAGAGCAGGAAAAAACTACCTTAACCTTTCAACAACGGGATAAAATCTAACTCTCAATCCAGGCAGCTCAAAGCTATACAAAAGATCCTTCTTAGTAACATAAGTCAATCCATTCAATGGAAGGGGCAAAAGCTTCTTCCACTCTCTAAGTGGTCGAAATGAAATTGATATCACATGAAACATATTTTAGTGAGAATTACCCTAGTACTCTATTTCCTAGCTTTCTAGAACGAAGCTCTAAGGTCATGTTCGACTTTATAGAACGGATAGTTGTTCTTGTTAGACTAAATCCATCGATCAAATGCGTTTACTTTCACAACTTCTCACGATTCGATGGTATTCTCTTACTCAAATATTTATCTAAACAAGATGATAAAAAGTACAGGTTCAAACCTCTTATGAGGAATCATAAGCTTTACGAGTTAGCATTATATCATAATAAGAAGCTGCTATTCCGTATAAGGGATTCCTTAACATTGCTTCCGGGTTCTCTGGACAAGTTAGCCGAAAACCTCTGTCCTGAAATAGGCAAAAAGGGAAGCATTCCACATGAGGAATTGAATGAATCTAATCTCAGCGATTTCAGAGATGAATTGATTTCATATTTGAAGATGGATATCCTTTTGTTAGGTGGTGTGATGCTAAAAGCTCAATCAATAGCTTTTGAAGACTACAAAGTAGATATAGTGAATAAATTTACCATATCATCGCTATCTCTCACCATCTTTCGTACGAACTATTACGATCCTACTACTAATCGTATCTATATGCCTAATAGCAACGAAGACACATTCATTCGTCGTGGGTACTATGGTGGCCATGCTGATAGTTATATCCCCAAAGGTTGCAATCTATACTTTTACGACGTGAACTCATTGTATCCTTACATCATGAATAAATTTCCAATGCCTTTTGGTAAGCCTGTCTGGCTTTCTAATTTAGAGAATGAGGATGTGGATCTAGACAGCTTATTTGGATTTTTTGAAGCTTATATTGTCTGTCCTGAAACCATAAATAGACCCCCCATAGAGATCCAAAGACTGAAACTCTACTCTTCCCTACCGGGGAATTCGTGGGTGTCTATTTTAGCGAAGAATTAAAGTATGCGCGCAAGTTAGGCTACGAGGTCACTCTTCTCTCAGGCTACAGCTTTGAAATGAAGGATAGTCCGTTCACTAGATTTGTGGAAAGTGTTTATGAGAAAAGAGAGGAGGCTAAGAGAACTGGTAAAAAAGAGATCTCCTTCTTTTATAAGTTACTGATGAACTCACTATACGGAAGGTTTGGTATAAACCCTAAGTGCTCGATCACTGAAATCTGCGATTTCGATCGACTTAATGAATTGTTAATGGATCCGGGTTTTTACAGTTCGGATCAGCTTAGCGAGCTTTACTATATCGTAAATTATTACGAGGAGTTCTCAGACTGGTCTCCTCCAAGGATATCCGCAGTTTATTTGTCAGCAGCGATCACAGCATATGCTCGGATTCATATGTACCCTTACATTTCCAGACCTGACTGTTACTACACTGATACTGACTCTGTCGTTCTTGGCAGTCCTTTGCAAGAGAATGAAATCTCTAAAACTGAATTAGGGAAATTTAAGTTAGAACACGAGGTAATTCAAGGCCTCTTCTTAGCTCCAAAGACTTATATTATAGATCCTAAGGAAGGCCCACCTATTATAAAGCATAAGGGTGTTGCTAAATACCTTGTCACTAAAGAATGGTTTGAGAAACAATACGATGATATTTATCATACAGATCATTCCAATTATATAAAAAACTTTCACATTGATTGGAGTAATCTGAACATAACCAAAAAGGATATTGAAGTTCATCTTGGAATCAAAATTGATAGAAAAAGGCTACCCATCTTTTTAGATGAGAACCCCCAAAAATGGGTGAACACTCAGCCAATTCATGTTAAAGAGTTAGCAGGTCAAGATAATAGGATATATCAATATAAATTGAAGGATAAAGATAGAATAATCTCGGATTTTAATTTGAAAATCCAAATGCTATCTAATAATATTGAAAAAGCAAACCTTGGTAAGAGTCAATCGCACTCCGCATTGGCTGATGATCCAAAGAAAATAGATAAAAGTAGAAAGAAAAGTAAAAAGAAGAAGAAAAAGCCTGGATAACCCATATATTAGCGAGAAGGGACCCTAAAAACTCAAATAGACAGCCTCCGCTCATATCAAACCCTAAACCCTCAGGGCCATACCATTAAGTCCAATAAAAATGCCAAGAATAGACACCTCACAAATCAGTGACATACATCTCGCGTGAACAGCACCAACCAAAGAGTCCCGTAATCCAGAAAGGTCCCCGGAGGAAGGGGAAGCGGGCAGGTCCTGGCTTGTGTAGCCTATGCGTAGAAAGCCTACACTGGTTGTGGGGTTGTAGGAGGAGGTGTTTGGGACCGGACAAGGCATTTGTCAAACGAGACTTAGCAGCACGCCTGCATGAGTAGGATCCTACTCTCGGACGCGAGATCGCTTCTCAAAGTCGAAGGAACACGAGGCTAGACCGACTAGCTAGTTTGGTTGGTATCTATGGATACCTCCTTTTCGGCTCATACATATACATAAAGGCCATCCTTGAGTTCGCTGCTAAACGAAGACGGGAAGGGATAGCTGAGGGGGGGCAAAAAGATCGATTCGATTTGGACGCTCATCTCGGACAGCTGGTAAGGCTGACAGAAACCGTTTCATAGTAAGAAAATTGGGAACTACGATCACGAGGTTGAGAGAATTCAAGGGATTCGGCCCTCAGGTCCGTGGTCTAGCGATCCAGAGGGGAAGTGGTATCCGAAGCCTGGTAGACCCATTCCGCGTGGTGTGTTCATTTCAAAAGAACTATGGAGTTCAGGGGTCCCCCTGACCTCACATCAACTCGTATAGGGATAGGGATGAGCCAGACCTTAAAGATAGGCATACGTCGGCGTAGAAAGAAGAGATCCATGTTCTACAAAGAGAGTCGGGCCTAACTAATCCACTCACTCAGAAGAAGAAAGAGCACCCGAACCAAGATCTGTTGAAGGAAATCGAGACTATTTGAGGTCTGCCAAAGGTGCTGAAAAGCGCAGCATTTCCCTGGTAAGAAAACGGGGCTTCTATTTCATTCAATTTGACCCTTTTGTGAACACACCCTGGGGGTTGGAACCTCTTGCTCTTATGCTAAGGAAGAGGCTTTCTCAATGGCTTGCGCGGATTCGCATGCTTCGGATGCTGGTCTAGCTTACACCAGACGAAGGGAAAGAAAGCGCCAGCGGCACGTGGCTGGGCTTGGAGCTATATCTCCAGGTCTCAGTCTAGACGCTCTAACCGATGGCAGGTCTCTCGAGCCTTTCCTTTGTGATCCTTCCTATGCGATTCACTAGAGAAGCTGCTCTTAGTTAGAGTAGGCTCCTATCCATCAATTGTTATGGCAGTCCAGTCAAGCTTGAGGAGTATCCATAACTGGGGCTATCAGAGGTCCCCCTATTCAAGTTCTACAAGGTCTAAGGTTCGGAGATACGGGAATGAAAGAAAGAAAACTAAGTAAAACTCACCTCTTCCGTAACGAAAGGCAGGTAGCAAAGGTATCCGTGGATTCTTCAGCTAGGTGTCCATCCACCCGCATTATCCGTTGAAATACCATCCGAGGAGAGTGCACTACCAACAGCAGCAGGCAGGGAGGTTTTGAACCCCAACAAGCAACGGATGAGCGTACTACCGCGAAAGCCGTTGCGCGTTAGCGCATACGTTTTCTTGCTTGTGAAAGGTGGACAAACCAAACCAAAGAAGAGCTTGAGGGCCAGGCTGAACATGTGGACAGTTCATGACAACCCCTCCCACCTCTGAAGGCAGTCGAGGGAAGCGGGTTATGGGATGGGCGGCTAAGGACCGGGGAGCAGAAAAGGGTCAAACATCGACAGGGAGAAAGACGCAGGGTCTTTCCTTTCCTACCGATTGGCTAGGATATCTCTTTCTTCTGCCATTGCGAGACATTACAGCGCTTACATATGTTGATGGGCTTTCCTCTCCTATTACTGGATAAGAAACTTCCTCTAGGACTTATGGCTACCACTTGTGACAGAAGTTTTCAAGCAGGGATCCACAAATTCAGACTAACGGAAAGAAGCGCAGCTGAAGGTAGGATCGAGGAGCTAATGATCAGACTGTCCTTGTGGTACAAGCCGAGTAATCAGACACCTAGTAATTTACCTTCGTCAGATACTAGTTCTCTCTGTCATTGTGGAGTAGAGGCTAGTTCGGGCAGGTTGCTCTCTTATGTCATTCTTACAAGCAAGAGAAAGGGCGGGTCGAGAAAAAGTAGATAGGAATACGGTCCACTGTCCTGTAACTGAGGGGAAGGAGTTGTCCTCAGATCCCTTTTAGCTACTCCGTCAAATAGCTCAACTGATGCCCAGCCCACGCTGCGCACCCCGGGGCTGTTCGCAATGGCGCTGTCGGGATTCACGCTTCGAGAGATCGATAGTGCAATTAAGCCCTAAGAAATCCTTTCAAGATCTTCGCCGGGAAGCGAAGCGGACCTAACCTCGGTCTTCGACATAACCGAAACCTCCTGCTTTTGCTTGTCGGAGGCCGTAACGTAAATCGCTTTCTTGAGCTTGCATACCAAGTTAGGATTCCTAGGAGAAGAGAAGCCTGTAGTTGGAGGAGGCTGAATAGAAATTCTTGCGGATTCCCCCTTCCCTTATGTTGTTGAAAGGCATTCTTCACGTCAAATTGAAATAAGGCCACCTTTTGATTGCAGCCAAGGCAAGAATGCCACGAATGGTGTTTAGCAACCTGGAGCAAATGTTTTCCCTATCTCTAAAAGGGTTCGATTTGAAGGAATCCTTTAGCTACTAATCTAGCTTTGTATCTCTCTACCGAGCCATCTGCTTTATGCTTGATCTTGTAAATCCACTTGCAGCCAATGGCTTCTTTCCCTGCAGGCAATGAGACTAAGTCTTATTATTTTTTTCCTGGGCATTGATTTCTTCCTGTATAGCATCTCTCCAGCAAGAATGATTGGAGGCTTCAGCAAATGATTCAGGTTCATGAGAAGATTGAACTGACATGAGGTAAGCTCGATCTTTTGGGGAAAACGATATATAAGATAAGATCAAAATCCTTCAACAGGATAAGAAACTTGAGAGGATCGACGAACCTGAGAGAGGGATCCAGAATCTGAGGAAGCGACTGGAAGGGAAGGAACTGGGCTAGACTGCTGATCTTCTGGAGTAGCCTGACCCTGGGAAAGAGACTGTAATCGCCGCCGAGAATAAACATGCTGTGCCGGGTGACTGGAATCCTCTGAGGTCAGCTGAACAGGCTGACAATCGGCAGAAAATGCTGAGCAAAGCTGCTGGCCTGAAGAGTGAGGCTGATCCGTAACATCAACTACAGAAGAATGAGGTTCGAGTTGATGAACAGGAGAAGGCCGCAATACATCTCCATCATCATTCTCCCCCGGGGCTGATTAATTAGGTTAAGGAAAATATGAGGCGACTCCATTAAAGATAAAGAGAGCATTAAGGATACATGGAGTCTCTTGGATTTCACGTCATATCATCTATACCCGGACTGAGCATATCCAAGAAAGACAGAAGTGGTTGCCTTGGGGAAAATTTGTCTATTAACTGCGCAGGAATATGAACAAAACACGTGCATCCAAACACTCGAAAATGCCTATAGTACTGCCCCAGTAAGAAGTTCGTGAGGCTGGATGGAATGAAGCTTCTTTCCTCTCTCTTCCCCCAAAAAAAGGAGAGAGATGTCCCGTCCCTTCTTTATGCACATCCATATACATAGCCAGACACAAAGGTGTACAATCCGGTCCAAATCAGCGGTTCTTTAAGTTCATTCACTGTAGGTTCTCTTACTTGTTCTAGTGGCTGGCAAAGGCCAACCGAGAGGGGAGAACGAATGGCTTAGGAATCGACCGGTTCCGCGCAGACTCGTGGAGCTGCAGCTTGGATTATCGTAGAATAAGAGGGGCCGCCTTAGCTTAGGAAATGACTTATAATAACTTAAAAGACAGATGCCGCCGCTGCGAGGCGAGGGAGCTACTAGTCTGGTTTTTCGATGCACTCATTCCTCTTACGAGAATGAAATGAGGCCCCAGCTTGACTCGAGACCAAGACTCCTTACAACTCGCACCAATAGCGGCACTGAGCGGCCGGAGATTGATTGAAAAAAGGCAGCCCTTAGCCCCTCTCCCCCCCTAGCCGCCTACCTACTCGTGTTCGTAGCTCGATCGGAGGTCAAGACTGTGGTCCGGCGGAAAAACAGAAGTCATCCGTATCAAGTGATACGTGAATTGCTCAGTAGTGCTTCGCCACTACCGTAGCTGGCGGAAATAGCTTAATGGTAGAGCATAGCCTTGCCAAGGCTGAGGTTGAGGGTTCAAGTCCCTCCTTCCGCTCCTGGCTTCGTCGTTTAGTGGTAACGAGTTTAGTACATAAGCCCCTGACGAGATAGGGGCGAGCAGCAAGGCAGCCCCTTGTATAGGGTTCCAAATCTATCTTACTAATAAAATAAGAAGAAAGGGGCAAGCCAAAACAAAACCTACTCCTAACAAGTTGCTGGCTTTTCATCAGCCGTTGCGCGCTAGCGCGCTTCTCTTTTTCAACAGGCTTCTTCAAATATCCCATAAAGAAAGTAGGGGCATAAGCATCGCCTCTCGATCCAATCCGTCTTTCCTGGCCTCCCCAACACACTCTTGATACGAAAGAAACCTCCCGCCATAGAGAAGAGATAGAAAGTCTGGGTCCCCTCGATCACCCTCCCTTGAACCTGAACTGGTCGAGAGAGATGAACCCGCACCACATTTTATAACCTTCGAATCTAAACCCCCAACAAGAGATGAAATTCCAGAACCTAAACAACTCAGTGGAGAGCTCCGTGACTGGAAAAAGGGAAGGTCCACCAATGATTGATAGGCCATTCCCCCCTATCCGTCTCTTGATCCCTCATTCCACTAATCCGTTGTTACTGATTCATTCAAGGCATAGACTCCCCATTTCTTTGTCTTATCTTATTAGCGCAGGTGTTCGTCAACGATGAAAGCCACTGAACTTAAGACTCGAGTTGAGAAAGAGGGCTAGGCCCCCGGAAGGGCTTTCAGGGACTGGGGAGGGTGGATTATAGAGCTAGAGGCAAATCGACCTTCCCTCTCATCTCAGGGTGAGGCAAGGAATTGTTTCAAATGTTCCTTGTTCAATATCTCGGCTGCTCAAGAAGTTGGACTAGTTGCTCCTCCGACCCGGAGTGGATTCTAGGGGAAGGGCAGAGCCTCACCTTGCAGTAGGAAAGTGTTCGTTGTTGGGACGGGTTCAAACTGGACTGAAGGGAGGAGGAATTTAATACTCCGATCTTCCTGGGGATTCATCACTGGCTAGGGCTTTCGAATCAAAGCATGGGCATCTGCTATTAAGAGGGAGCAGTAGATCGTCGATTGAAGAGCCAGGTCAGTAAACTTCTATTTATAATTGATTCGACTGACGGGACTCCTAGCAGCAAACTTGTATAAAGGGCCCCCATAGATATGCAGGAGATGCCAGCCGGATCGACCAACAAATGATAGGCCAGAGAGATGGGTTCATTCGACTAATTAGTGATCCCTGGGCCTACCTAACACAGATGTCCCTTCAATAGGGGATTGGATTGGTTGATCGGAAAGCTCAGGCAGGAGTAGGACATTCCATACAAATAAAAATCTTTCTGATCTGCTAGCTGGTGGTCCTCTCAAATCCCATTTTTTCATCGACAGGTAGGGTGAATTCGAAGGTTCCTTATTCCGGTTGTAAAGCGGAAGAAGCCATTCCCCCTGCCCCACCAGCAGCCCGCGTTTCCGACCCGAAAGGAATTGAAAATGAAAGAAGAATCTGTGTGCACTATCTATGGAGTGGAGTGACTATCCTTAATCTCCTCTTCCCTATCTCTCCCTTTTTTTTTCGGCTATTACCGGCTGGCAACGCTTGGCCCAAGATTGGATTTGTTTGAAAACAACCAAGGCGGCGTTCATTCAATCAAATCTTTTATGCCTAATTACTATTTTTGGAAAGGAAGGAATGCAGGGAACAACTCTTTCTTTTCCACTGGTTCTTGAAAGCTATCAATCCCCGCTTCCCCCATATTTCTTCTCCCTCTCGCATCGGTTCTGCATCAGATGATGAGCCCATGCGAAAACTTTCTCTTTTATTGGCGCCCGATAGGTAGGCTATTAGATTGAGTCGAAAGCCTACCAACGCATAATCCGATTCGAGCGAGAGCCCAAACGGGGGAGGCGAGAAGATCTTGATCGAAAGCTCCACTGTTCTGAATAGTGAGAAAGACTTTTCCAAATTCGATCAAAGCGATCGAGAATCTCATCATCTCTTAGGTGGGCCAACCGACCGAGTTGGGCTGGGCGTCCATGTCACAGAACCTTTCTCTAGCCAAGAATCCCATTATTGATCGAATCGGGGCGGATCAATTTTATTGGCAAATGAAAAATCTATCGTTTTAACACTCAGAAAAAAAACCTAGAAAAGAGGAAGAGTCACTAAGACAAGAGCTAGGTAAGCAAGCAAGAAGGAGAGGCTAGAAAAGGCGAGGCAAGGGGCTCTCCATCTGACGGAAGATTGTGTCCAGGATCTGGTAATCTAAGCCTTGCTTCTTCTGGTCGGCTCGTATTAGTGCTTTATTACAGGTAGTCATTCCCCCGTTCCTACCGTCCAAAACAGGCCTATGGAGTATAGCCAAGTGGTAAGGCATCGGTTTTTGGTACCGGCATGCAAAGGTTCGAATCCTTTTACTCCAGATTATGAACACCCGATCGGATCTGTCAAGAACGAGCTGACGACTACAGGGGAAGCGGCTGACTGCAGTCCCTGAGCCCAGCTTGTAGCAAGCCAAAAGTTTGACTTGAACCTACTTTGCTAAGAGAAGAGAGAGAAGGGAAAGACAGACGGCAGAAAGAAATCCTTCCAACCGCGGAATTGAACACAAGACTGACTTCGGCCAGGTTCTTTCATCAATCTCCTGGCCCTTGCTTAACTCCTTGTTCCGTAAACCGGTCGCTGGTTAATCTGATCGGACCCCGGACACGCGAGAGCCCAGCTCGGGAGGAATGCATGGTTCCCTGGCGCTTAGTATAGCTTACTCATCCTGTTGCTCATCGGCTACACCTCTCCTCTTGACCACTGCTTCCTTATTTCCAGAATAAGTTGGCTTGGAGATCGGCCTTTCTTTCCTTCCCCCTCTACTCTAAGCATCATTAACATCCCCCTCCATCCTCTGCTGCTGTTTGTTTGCCTCCTGTAGGAGCACTGGATTAACAAAGTCCCTGAGTAGGGACATTCTGAGCTGGAGGAGGAAGAGGTGGCTGAGTACCCGAGTCTTACTGTGTGCTACCTGTTGCAGCTGAGTCTTTCCTAGATTCCTTGTCTTCTGGCTCCGGAGTCTCTTCTTCCCGGTATCCATCGGGTCTTGAAAAGAAAAAGAGAGAATATTTAATGATGGCTCTAAATCTCGCAAAGGTTGGGTCTTTATACAATAGGCCTTGTCCCGACCAGATCCTGTTGGCAGAGGTCATGCCTTCTTCATCTTTCCCTAAGCCTTTCTCATGATAGCCCATCTTTTGAGCAGGGTCAAAAAAAAGTCTGAAGCTGAGTAATGAGCTGGGGTACCGTTGTTGGCGCCCTAAGGAAATGAATGACTTTTAATTAAAAGTATGAAACTGGGGCTGAGCCCGTTCCTCAAGCTTAAGAGCTACGAGGATACCGCCTTGAAAGGCACTCTGAAACCGGCAAGTTTCGCCTTTCTTATCTGAAGTACCCATTCCCGGGACAAGGAGCAACTACTCTCATAGCTGCCGCTACCGATTTCGGGTCTCTTAGTTGCTTCTTCCCGAGTCACAGTAGCTAAGCGTAAGTAAGCGTGGGCAATAGAACGGAATGGAATGGTTCTTGCATTTATCCAAGCAAGGAGCTGGTTAGCGTCCATATACTCAAAAAGAGTATTTAACTCCTTTCACATACCATAATATGATATGGGAATTTAATATGATTAGTAATCCAATAGAGACTGGCCTTAAGGAAGAATCTCTTTTTATGGGGGAACGTCCAGGAAGTTGCAAAGGGATTTCCGAACAACCCTGCACAATCATACAGGACGTCAGGATAACAGGTAAGGAATCGGTAGCAGCCTTGAGAGAAAAATGGGATCTTTCCTCTCAAGTACTGCAACGGTTGGGTCTGGTTATAGCTACCATCCATTCAACACCTTGCCAAAACCTTCATTCCCCTCCTGCAGCCAAAGTGATAGCGGCTGTAGCATCCACCGGTAATGTGTGGAAGAGGGTAAGCTTTCTATGTGGATAGGACGTATCAACACCTTTTGCTTTAAAGGAAATATCTAAGAAGAATATTGTGTTGGGTCCTGAGGACCAAGATTTCCGAAATATGCCAGGGGTTGATCATCGAAGCCAGGGCAATAAGGATGAAGGAATTTGAGTGCTGATGTAGCTAACAGCCCCCTTCATAGTCGATTCATTAGGGTCGTCACCTTCCACTCAGAAAAGTATCCACCGTTTTCTTTCTCTCTTAAGCCTCACAGCTATGGGACTTCCTAAAGAAAACTGCAATTGCAGTTTCTCAACCACTCACAAGACCACCGAGATCTTCGACTTAGCTCCCTTTGGTAATCCACCCGGCCCTTTCCCAACCTATACAAGGAGAGCGGAAGATAACGAAAGGGAGACAAGGTCCTAACTAAATCATAACACAAACTACCATTCCATCTATCATATCAGTCGAGTCGATCCGATTCATTATTATCTATAGATAAGGCAAGAGAGAACTTATGACCTCGCGGATGGAGAGGGATTCGAACCCCCGGTATTCCTATCAATACTTCGGTTTTCAAGACCGACTCTTTCAACCGCTCAGACATCCATCCCCTTCGCGCTTCGCCCGCCCTATCTATCCGCGCGCTGGCGGGTAGGGGCTTATCTATGTGATTCGCTACGCTTGCTTGCGCCTATCGGCTGATTCTATTGCCTGCCGGTTAGCGAAACTTTTCCGGTAGTACGAATCGCTACGCCTCGTCTCTTTCTATATGACTTTCTATATGATAATATGCACCTTGGTTGCTGCGCTCCCTGCGGGTAATAGCAAGAGAGTGAAGAACGAATGATCCTCCAAACAAAAAGAGTGATTGAGTCCGACTCAAGCGAGTGAGTGAAAGGCGTGGCAAGAGAGCGAGTTCGACTCGCGAACGATCAGCAAGTGAAGGACCGATCCTTTTGCGCCAATACTGTTGCGAGACTGGTACTTGGCGGCTCACGAGCAACATATAGACTAAAGTAGCCCATCACTCCCTCGTTCTTTTTTGAGGGCCCTTTCTATTCTCTTTCTATTTCTAGTAGGGTTCCTCTATAAGAAGACTGAAGGCCCAGCTTCGCAGAGCAGCTCTCTCCCCAGCCCACAGCATAGTGTGGAATCTGGATCCTTTCATCGAGCACCATTTATTTTAGATAGAAAGGTGTTCTCACTCTATTGGATCAAGTCATAACCTAAGCCTTCTACTAGTATACTACTATGGGGAGACTAAGCTCTATTTCAGAGATTGGACTCTCTTACTTTGATTAGCTCCTACTAGTAATACAATAGTGAGAAGCTGTTCCCGAGCCAGGTTCCCTGGATCCACGTCTTCTTAGTCGGGCCTAAATGGATGAATGAAGAAGCGCGCCCGGGTAGACTTCAAGAGCTCTGCCATCCTCCCCTTATGTTACCTACTTTGACTCATTTCTTCGGTATACCTCAATACAAGACAAGCACAGGAAAGGATATTCAATCCACTAGTGCAAGTGAAGGAATTACCTCTTCTGAACCGGAACAGGAAAGATCTCATAACCACTGCTTGTGAACAGCTCTCCTCAACTGAAGGCGCACCTACTGTTACTAGAAGTCTAGTCTCTATCAGGTCCAGTTTCGATCTCTAACTAACTTACAACATAGGCCAGAAGAGAGATATTCAGAAAACCCTCTTTCCTGTCTTAAGAACCTGACTCAAAAGAGAAAGACCGGACTAAAAGAGATATCACTTTCGACGATTGAACTTGACTTTTATATCCAGATTGGAACTGGACTTAAACGTCTTTGGATCCTGCTTAGGGCCGGCTTTCACTCCACTTTCACTTTCATATCAGGAACGTCGACTTGCAATATCGAATTTGACTTTCCGGAATCCTTGCTCCTGGCTTATATTCACATAGGCCACTCATAAGAATAAGACGTTCAACTCCCTAAAACACGTGTAATTGAGAGAGTCAGAATATCAGTGCCTTGAGTAAATGCCTACCTTCAGGAGAATCTTACCGAATGAGTTTCAAACCTGTCCTCTTCGCTTCCCAAGATATTTAGGGAAAAGGGCCTTGTCGGCCACCGCTTGCTGACGACGGAACGCATCGTCAATTCAGGGTCCTCGCGTTGGACTTAGTTGGAAAGGTAGGTGTTCTGATCTACTCCCACTCTGAACCTCTTGGCTCACCTGGGATACGTACACCCTTGCTTGCGAACTTCTTTAGTAGGGCGGTTTGGAGGTCCCATTCCTCACGTTTACCGTTGTCCCCAGACTTCACTCTTTCAACACTTTTCTACTTTGCTTTCGAGCCGGAGGGTAGTGAAGTGGTGAAGACTTGTGTTAAGCAAGCAGAGTAGTCAAGCCAGAGGAAAAAAAAAAAAGAAGCGGTTTTCGTTCGATCGATTTCACTGCTGTGGATCGGCTTTCATAAAGCACCTTTGGGCAGCAGCTCCTATTGGGATCAAATTCCGAGATCAATTCGACAATGAAACTCTTTAAGCAATGATCTTATCTATGTCATTTCTCTTGACGCGATACAAAAGAAAACTTTCGAGAGTCACTTAGCCCCAACAAGCAACGGATGAGCTACCGCGAAAGCCGTATAGCGTTAGCAACGCGCATACGTTTTCTTGCTCCTCTTCTCTCAAAAAAGACGCTGTGCGGGCAAGTCGATCAAAGTAAGAGCGGGGAGGGAATGTTTACAGTTGTTGTAGTACGACTTTTCATTTCCTGTTCGGTCTTTCAATAAGTAGTCAGCTGCGGGCTAAGAAGCCTCGTAGTCTGACTTTTAGCGGTAGTCAGCTGTCCTCGTTCTCCTCTTTGAATTGCCCTATTGAGTAAGGGTCGGTGTTTGCAAAAATGTCGAGCCGACGGGGTCAGGTACTAGTAGTGACAATGGCAAAAGGGGGGAGCTGGACACTGCTGAACCGGAAGAGATTGCTCAGGATGAGTGTATGGTTAACAAAGCCGAGGAGAGTGATTTGGCCCATAGAAGCGAGGATCTGGAAGAGAGGGTTGATACTGGGTCAACTATGGCAGTGACTGAGGGGGACTTGTTCTGTGATAAACAAATGACTTCAAACAAGAACCTCAGGGCAGCCAAGAAAAGAGGTTAACCTGAGAAGAGCAGTAAGAGTAAGCGTTCAGGTACTGGTGCTATGACCTTAAAGGTGGAAGATCCTCCCCTGGTTCGAATCACCCTGAATGAAGAGTGGGCGAACAAAATGCAGAACATATCAGAGATGTTGAATTCTAAGGGGAGAAAGTCAAGGCCAAAGAACAAAAGACTAAGCACAAGACGAAAAACCAGAGGCAGTGCTAAGGTGCGAGGGGAATAGAAAAACAACAATAGTTCCACATGAAGGTCCTTATATGGAATGTCAGAAAGATCGGTAAAGTCGAGAAGCAGAGAGAGGCCAAAGATTATATAAGAGCACAAGGGGAAGATTTGATTGGCTTGGTGGAAACCAAAGTGAGGAATGGAAAGGCGGCCAGAATTACCAGATGCTTGGGAAAGGATTGTAGTAAAGCCATTACTGTGGAGAATGAGAAGGCGGGAACGGCATAATTTGGCTGATCTGGAAGAAAACTATGGACATTAACGAGATAGAGAGATCTGATCAGGCTTTATCTTGTAGCTGCTGGGACAAAAGAAATTCGAAAGATTTTTTTCTGCCTTGGACGAGATAAAAGACCTCAAATCTAATATCTGAGAGGAGATGTCTTTGGGAGCAGCTAAAGGAAGTGTCTAAACGCATCCAGGGACCAGCGGGTACTTCAATTGGTCCTTTCTCTCTCCTCTTTCACCAGTGAGTGGTGAGTTTACTTTTTTTCTAGGTGGGTACCTCTTGGATTCGGAGTTTGTTCCAACAGCTGCCATACGTGAGATCCTGATCGTCTTCCTCCCAGTGTTGTTGCCTGCTGAGGGAAGGAATATATTACCAACCAGGACCGGAGAAGGGCAAACTCGGGGCGGGCTGCCAGGTTTCGCCTACGCTACGGTTTCACAAGATTTCACCTTTTTTGTTCAACCGAGTTCCAGAGCACGAGGGAATGGACTTTCATTCCCGGGACCGCCTCGTCTATGTTTCCCCTCCCCCGATTGCTTGAAGATGCGCGCGCGATACGATAAAGGCCCCTGGGAGAAACCAATGAAAAGCCAGGGTAGAGCCTCGGAGCCGGCCCAAGCGAAGATCGGCACTCGCAGGCTTGAAGAGCAGCCCGAAAAAGGGAAAGCCGTGGAGACGGCAGACTCGCCAGTCAGGCACAGCGTGAGGCTGACTACAGCAGACCGGGAGGTTACAATTCCTGTTTTCTTTCCGGGAGTGAATGTAGGAAGTGCAGACGGTGAATCAGGTGTGAAGATTCAACCAAAGGCGTCTTGGGGATCGGCAATAGCTAAGCATTGTGGCCATCACAGTCCAAGCTATTGTAAAGAAAAGACCCCCACCCACGGAGGAAGCTATAAGTTTGGCTAACGCTAGATAGATGGCTCGATGAAAATAGGCGAATCCCACCTTTTCCAGCAAGGCCCAAAACATGTCAATGGAACCTATTTTCATACAACCAAGATAAAAAAACAAAACGATAGTGGCTAGGAAAGCTCCGGAGATTCTATGGTAAATTGGAAACGTCGAAGTGAGCTGTGGCTTATAAATAGGAAGATGAGGAGATAACGGTCGAAGGATATTCATATAGGTAGGATTGTCAAGTCTATATAGAGTAAGCACTGTGAACTGTCTGCTTCAAAAAGACAACTATCAACTGCTTCTATTCTATATTTCCATTTCTCAGGACGTCCATAGCAGCTTCGCATTCTTTTGTACCCACGGAGCGGTACACTGAACACCAAGCCAATCTCGAAAAAAAAAAGAAAAAAGAGAAGAATCTTAGTTCAGCATCTCAAGGCGGGGGCAGGATTCGAACCCGCAATCTTCAGGTCATGAGCCTGATGAGTTGACCAATTACTCTACCCCGCTTCTTCCCCTCCTGTCATTTAAGGGCACCTAGCTTACAATCACTAGTGAAAGAGTGCCAACCAGCGAATCTGTTTAGAACCATTCAATCTTTTTCATTTCCGTGAGCTCGAAAGCAGTCATTTGTCGGCATTTCCGTTCTTTGCATGTTAGCACTTTTACCTGACCCTTCGTCACTACTTTCTGATCATGTGGATGCCGCTCTTAGAGAATCCGCGAAAGGACACTGTGAGGGAGATGGGTCCTAGCTACTTCTTTCATACCAAGAAAGAGAAGAAGGGATGCTTGCTGGAAGCAGTTTAACTCGGAGAAACGAGACCTGAAAGCATGAATTTGCTCCATTTAATGGATTGCCAGGAGAACCATTGGCTGAATGAAGGCACAGGAGAGATAGATGCAGGATCGGAATGGCACTCCTTTTTTAGTCATTTCTTTCGAAAGCGACCTCCTAGCTGCATAAACCCTGAAGAGGGGAAGTTGCTCCCTGCCTAGAACTCCAATTCTAGAACCCGCGGGAGCCTTCTCTGCCTCATCTCAATGTTGCCATCCACAGAAACGGATATGGACCACCGCTCAACCAAGGCTTTCTTCTAATGCTTCTGACCAGGGCTACCCATCTCTTTATAGGTTCTCTGATCGGGCTCCAGTTCGTTCCTCTTCCTTCTCCAGATGAGGAACAGCATTCGGCCTCCTTGGATCTGGCCGCCAGAACAAGGAAGGACGAGAACGAGACCTCGCTTTCAATGGTACTTGGGAATGTAGTAAGGGTCCCAGGCGAAGCCGATCGGGAAGCAGAATACTCTATCCGTACCGTCACCGAACCGCTTGCAGCCCCTAAGGAACCGTTCCGTCAGGGCCGGTATCTGTTAAAAGTGTTTTTAGAAGGGGGAGGTCTTGAAAGCTGAAGGAAGTGTAAACTGTTCGAACGGCCGGTACTTAGCAATGGAAGTAGGAGGAGATCGAGCTAATCAGTCTATGTTGCTCCCGCTCAGGAAAGAAGACAGGGGCAAGTCGACGAAAGTCAGGTTTTTAACCGATTAAGGATCAACTTCGAATCCAATATCAGTCCTTCTAGGTTCAGACAAGGTTGCTCTGCTTCGCAACCAGTGTTTCAAGTGCCAATCCCAAGCTCTCCAACGGCAGCATTCCAAGCAACCCTAACCAGCAGCGCTTCCTCGAAGACGAAGTAAGCACCATAGATAGATATAGTGTAAGCAAGCAAGGGGGCGAAGCGGTAAGCAAAGATCAATTGAGAATCTAAGGATAGGTTGTAAGCTACGAATCACGAGTTATGGGTTCAGCTCTTTCTTCTACGTACAGGATTATATCCCTTCAAACCTGCCAGTGCTCAAGTAAAGTAGAAATAGGGTGGTTAAGGAGGGTCGATCCATCAACGGATCCAACAACAGATCAATCCTCAAGTAATCAACGGAGAAAGAAAAGAGTATATGACTAAGATCTGTCTTTTGATGCGGGAAAATGAGGCAAAGAAGTCAGTGCAGGCTCTTATGATTAGTAAGAGGAAGGTAAGTTTACGCTCTTACGACCAAAGGAAGAGGCAGCGAAAGGTTACTCTTTCTCGCAGTTTGAGTATGAGTAGGTGCTTTAGCTCGAAGCATTAGTAAAGGGATTAGTCCACTTTCAGCAAAAAGGTTTCACGCAGTCTATAAGGTAAGTAGCTCTCGTAGGAAGAAGTACTCAAGAGCCAGGCAAGGAAGAAAGTATCCGTATATAAGTAAGGAGGGCTTTTCTCACATGGAGATGAAACCCTAATAAGATGGGAGATAGAAAAGATAGACAGCGCTCAGAAAGCGAAATATCGAACCAGGCCAACAGGCTTGATGAAATTCAGAAGGTTGAACGGTACTCAAGATTCAATCTCCAAGCGGGACTGTTGATTAGGCAAACGAAGAATCTTTTGCTTGCCCGGCCCGGTTCTAGTGATTAGGCTGTCAAGCAGGCTCGTACGAGACGTATGAGAAAGGGTGAAACTGTTAGGACATAACAGATATGAAGTGCAGAAAGAAGATAGTGATAATAGCTCCTATTCAAACTAGGCTGCTCAGCGGAGGGGCTCGAAGCTTCGGCTTCGCCTTCCCTCTCGGGCCGTGAGTAGTACTAATGATTGATTGGGGACCCGGGGAATAGAGACAGGCTGTGGTAGTGGTAATTATTTGATCTCGAAGTAAAAATACAAAGGGAAAGCAGAACCGGGAAGACCGTCAGTGCCTTCGCTCCCAACTCTTAGAATAGAAAGAAAGTCAACCAATGCCTTAGCTCTGCCTTAAAGCTTAAAGAGAGAAGCCCGGTAAAGCCTAATCCAAGAATGCTGAATCCTGGAAGTGCTTTCTTCAAATAAATGAGAGTGCCACCCAACAACGTGTATGTAAAGTCAAGTACATTTGGTTACCGACCGAGGTGATCAATTGACATTGACCTCTCTTTGAACTAAGTCATTCATTTTCCCACTCAAAGAAAGAGCATTCAGCAGATGAATCATATTCTTATTATTTATGCAGAATCATATTTAGCATTTAGCATAGGATCTCAGGTTCGATATGGTGCCCACTCCCTAATCAAGAGGGTTCTCACGCCTTCTACAAGGCTAGGGAGATCAAAATAAGAGCTTGTTGCGTATGCGTAGGAAACCACCCCATGTGGTGTGAGAAAAGCCCACTTGACTTCGGAATGCCAACCTCCCTTAGCTTAGCCCTTGACGACTTTTTCCACCTTCTCACTCAGGCCCAACCACTGCCATTCATCGGATAAGACTACGTCACGTAAATCAACAAAAAAGAGGAAGGCATTTCTCATTGTTGGCTAGCGTGGGCTCCACACCAGATTTTCTCTGAGATGGCGAGAATTGTTTAGTTTAGTAAAGGCATGGCTTAAGCCAACTCGGGACGGGAGGTTTTTTCTTATACTAGCTCTGGCTTTACTTTTATTTTACTCTTTCTAGGTATGATATTCAAGGAACTCGACCGTACCCTATAACCTGCACCAGCTAACCGAAATAAGACATTCGGATTAGTGATATTATTTATAGTTAATAGCACCTTTCATGTGAAGACTAAAAAGCAACTAATATAATAAGAGCTATAGCTAGATGATCATCTTCTCCCCCTAATAGGTATATTCCACTCCTACCTTTAAACCTGCCCTATTTCTATCTACTATCTACAATGTACCGCCACGGACTGCGAGAAATATGCCCCTATATATTCTAGTTTTTGGATTCTTCTATGAAACCATACTAGTATTAACTAGCATATTACTATAAGTAACAAAGTACTACGAGCATCTTCTCCCAGCTTACTTGGTAGGACAGCTAATGCAATCTTTTTTTTGGAGCTATCTTTATCTTAAAGAAAAAAGAGCACCTATTTGATGATGAAAGGAAAACTTGATCAGTTGGTGATGGACGAGGAAACTCTACTCAACTCAGCAAGCAAAAGACAAAGAAAGCAAGTGTTTATGAGGCTATCCAACTCTACACTCTTCCCCGAAGCAAACATTTGTTGACTCTTTCGCTTACTTATCCAGGAAGACTGTCACATGAGTGGACACCCTTTTATATGGGAATTATGGTGCTGACTGGTAAACTTAATGGAGCTAGCGGTAGTAATATAAGATTGGGTATCGGTATCTTGATTTGCTTTAGTAGGCGCAGGAATTACATGATCTACAGATACAGAGTTTCCCTCATCTGATGGCATTTAAACAATTGGCATTGCCTCATATTCAAGGAGTAGACATATAGAACATTGAAAGTAAACGGGTACTCGTCAGGTAGTCTTTCTGAGCTTCCAATGCGAGCATCATATCCGACCCGTTATCATCATTCACCGTGGCGCGGGGGCACTGGACCCAAGTCAACAACATTTTTCAGTGACAGGCTTCTCAACTTTCTCAAAGTCTTCGGTCTGAAAGAAAGACCACATTTCGGCTTCTGACAATTGTCTTTTCTATCGGATCCCATAATCTGTAACCAAACTCTTCATGTGCATAACCCAGGAAGCTAGCCCTAACTTTAAGATCAAGTGGAAACTCGAGCTGAAGCTTAATGGGTAAGTCCAGAAAATTAGCTTATGAAAGCTAGCCTCAGTTGTCGTGGGAGGTGGGAATAGGCGTTTGTTTGTCATAGGGAACTATGTAAAACAATGTCTTTTAAAGCCTTACCATGATTGGGCTATGAATGTCTTGCGACGCATACCCAACGATGGTACATACAATCAGCTCGCGCCTCTGAAATATGTGAGAGGTGGGACATCTCACTTTAGCATTTAATTGATCCGCGAAGGCAGCATAGAATCTTATTGAGCTCGAACATCTCGTCATAGGTGTTTCGGACGACAAGAGGACGCTCTCTAAACGAGAGTAGACGGTCGGTTGTTCCCAGCTTGGCTAAATCCCAGAAGGCAGCCCCCGAAAAGCAAGTTACCAATTGGAATTTCAATTATTTAGATTCCGGTTGATCAAGTCAAGTCAAAGGTGATCGTGCATTCCCTCACTCAGAACGTGGAGGCACCATCTAGAACGTCCGAAACATATTATTCCTATCCATTATTTGCTCCAGATGTTCGAGCTTCTGACGCTGCCGAAGCAGTAGTGGGAGCAGCAGCCGGGCGTAGTAGAACGTATGAAGCCTAGCATTTTAGTGCCTAGAAATAAAGTAAAGTAATTAGACGAACTGAATTCTCTTTGCCCGGCCCCCGCCCTCTTACCCCTATTCATTCGTTCGTTGCTACGCCTAGCCCCGGGAGGCAGTAGGCACAACTAATGAATATCGTCTCTGGCTTCCCCCTTTCACGTCGATTTCCGGTCCCCATCCCGTGGCTTCAAACGGCCGATGGGAACTTAGATGAGTCTCGGAACTCATTTCCCTCAGTCTTTGACGTTGCTGTCCCCCTTCTCTGATTCCGTACTCACTTCCGTGGCACCTGCCTGAACAGACAGATCGTCAAATGGCGACGTATATAAAGAAGTGGGCGGTTCCTCACAAACTGAATTGCTTTCTCGAGTTGCTGTTGCCGAAGCTGAGCTTGAAGAGCTTGTTCTCTCCACTCTTGCTGCTTTCTTTGCTATTGCTTCTGTTGAATGTAAGAGGGATGAAGGGCGAGTACAGTCTCTTGATCCTCTATACCTGCCCGACTTGGGCATTTAGCTACGAGAATAACTCATCCCCTTTGATCCCGCTCGAGTGGGAATATAGGAAGCTAGGGAGCTAGGTGACCGATGAGACCCTTCTTTAACACGATCCTGTAACACACTCTTATTGAGGCTAGGCTTAAGGCCGACTACTAATTATTATTCGAGAGCGGGGGAACTTCACTTCGAGGGAAGCAGTCTTCCCCGGGAAAACCCCAGAAAGGAAAGAAAGACCCGTAAGCAGCTTCTTTGCTCACTGCGATGTCTTATTATATTACTCTAAAGCTCAGGGGCTTTAGACCGGCTCTTTTGAATGTGAATATTGAGTGAAATCCCTTAGTCTAAAAGTCTTCCTTGGCCTGTGGCTTTTCCGGAGGTCATTTATTCTGGTGATTCCAAGCCAAGGAATCGAATCCATTGAAAAAAATCCCCTCTATCGCTCCGACAGATAGAAGTTCTGGCTCGGGAAAAAATATCTGTTGGAGTTCGAGTGGAAGGCACTTGCCCGGTTCAAGTACGCTAAATGCGGTATCAATAATGCATGGCCAATCAACTTCGTAGCTCGATCTTCCACTTTTATAGGTAACAGATTTCTACTTACACAAGTTGGAAGATTCCATTCACGAAGGAAGTATTTGAAAAAGAGAATGCGAGACAGAATTGGTTAGTTGTCCAGGTCCAGTTTGGTAGCCGAATCCCCCGTCTGTTTTTAAGCCGTAATTCTTGCCTTACAAGAGCTGCACTAAACAAATGGAAAGGCTGACGGCTGCCCGAATGCAAATGTTCATATATCATATAAAAGGAAGGGTCCGCAAGAGAAGAGAGAGCGGTGGACAAAGTGGTTTGGGCTCCCCTACTTCCCCCATTGGAGAAAAAGCAGTGCGGTTGTGTTTGATCGAGCAACGGCACGAGCAAGCAAAGGAAATGGCTGATTAACCCCAACCACCTCCTCACTAGGAACTCTCTATTATTGATAGACGTTCTTTAGTGAACTTCTCCCGTTAGCTCAAACTCAATCGAAGAATAAATGCAAAGGTTGAATCTCGTCCACCAAGAAAACGTATGCGCGTTGCTAACGCTATACGGCTTTCGCGGTAGTACGCTCATCCGTTGCTTGTTGGGTCTACTTGGACTACTTGTTCGTCCTGTATTCTGAAAAGAAAGCGGAGAATAGGATTTCACTGATGCGACATCTAGAACTGGACGAGCCACGTTATTTGAATCAAGGCAAGCCCAACAGAAAAGGGAATAAGGGGCGTATTAGACTTGAGAGAGCTGATAGGCGCGTAGCCCTGGAACCAATCAACCTGCTTCGACCGATAGAGCTGAATCCAACTAAGCGCTTTGAATTACGAGTTGACGACCAAGTCTCTTTTAAAGAAAGCAATCCTCGGATCCCGCATGGTGAGTGGACAAGCAAGCTGTAACGAATGGGAATCCGCCTATCTTTGTTCCGCATTCATTGATCTGGAACAAATGTACGTGGCCTACTACCTCACATATGCAATGAATCACTGCTTATCCTCCCGTCTGGGGACCTTCTGCATTTAGTAGTGACAAGTTGGAGTGGAAGTTTCTTTCCTTCTACCTGGAAGTGTTTTGAATTGGAGGATTCATCCGTAGTAGCAGTCCCAGTAGTGGAATTCCCACCAGTCTTCATACCAGTTGGCAAAAGCTAGCCAGCAGCAGTACTTATTCAATGAAAACTAGTCTCCGTGCCCCTCTTTCTAGTAAGATGTATAACTCTAACTAGTGTGATTGATTGTGCTTATTGCTTATCCCTCTTTCTTTCCCTTTCCCCGGCCCACCATAAGCTATTTTGAGCCCGGCTCTTGTTGTTTTGTAGCTTGAATTGGAGTTAGAGGCACAAGCAGCTAAGAGTGCAGTTCTTTAGGGCGCCGATAGAATTATTCCAAATCTCTCTTTCGAGAATTCTTTTCATGTCTTTGTTCTTTCCCTTTGGATGATTAGCCGATATTTCTTTCTTATGTCTCTTTGTTCTCTTGATTAGAGCATTCAACTAGTATATGTCACTAGTTGAGATCTACTTCTACTAAGGCTAGGAACTTCTTGCTTCTTGATAAGATCCCTGGGATTAGTTCCTTTTATTCCCATAAGTGTAGAGAGTATATCTATGGGTATTTTTTAAGGCAAGCGCATCAAATTGCATTTCTGGGGTAGGCCTCTCCTCTTTCAGTGGCTTTCAGTTCTGTTCCAAGGTATGAAGATTCACATGTGACAATCAGCAAGTAAGCTAGGGATAGAGTGAGTTATAGGGTTCTTTCTCGGGCAAGCTAGGAAGTTTGATTGAGCTTGAAAGTCTTTCAAAGCTTTCTCTGTCTCTTAAGAGATTTGATAAAGCCTTTCAGACAGAGTGGATGTGGGGTTCATTTTCATGGGAGCCTCTTTCCGGGGCTAGGCCAGCCACTTTCTGTGCAAATACCCGATATCTCAGTTCCTTCTCCTTCTGAACAAATTGCATTCCCTAAGGCAAGCTAGCCAAAAGATCTATTCTTAGGATAGTTGGTTAAAGGGCTGAATCTTTCTTTACCTTTTCTTAGGTTTGAGTTGGAGTGCGCTTAGTTCCTCCCCTTCAAATTAAGTATAAGTACCTGGCTCTTACACAAAAGCAAGTTACTTCTCAAGTCTTGAAATCTTTAGTCTTTCCCAAGGGCAGAAGTGCTCTCTATAGCCTTTATTTACTATGTGTTAAGAAAGTGTGGGCAAAAGGGATATAAGCAGCAGTGGAATCCAGCGGCAGGATAGACACGAAAGCGGGATTCAATTACTTATGAAAGTGAAGGGATGAAATCAAGAAATTGAATAGGAGAGGGAGTTGTCGTCCAGCCCTAGTCTTTCGCCTTAGAAGTTCTTCTCCGCGCGATCCAGTGCCGTTGCAGCCAATGATCAAAGCAGTGAAAGACAGTGTGACATTCCAGCGCGTGTAATTCCTTCTTCCTACTAGGATTTGCAGTACTAAGCTAAGCACATGCAGTAGTTATTTCGGAGGAATCCACTTGAAGTGCTTCCCCATCTTACTTGACTTATGGATAAAATCGAATCGAGATTACTCTACTTCATATGAATAGAGGAGAGGGATGAAGATGAAATAGATGAAGACGAGATTTCTTTCTTTTTACGTTACGATATGTCTCTGGGTTGCCCTAAATAGAGGGATTCTAATGGGATTTCTTCCTCTTAAGCGATAAACCGAGACAATTGCTGCAGTTTCCTACCTATTCTGTAGTTGCCGCTTTATAACGAGAAGTTTCCGATGGATAAGCCGTAGCCGTGGAAGGAAGACTCTGGCTAAGGCATTGGAGTGACCCTAATAAGAGGACTCCTTTATAGATGTATTTTAGCTGTCGCAATATCGGTTGTAGTAATAGATGTCTCAAAGCTAGACTTGAAAGTCTAGGCTAGACATAACATAAGATAAGCAAAGGCCGAAGAAAGACCTTCCACACGTACTTCTCGATCTTCCTTCGTCGATTGGTTCGAAACTACCTCGTTTCCGAGCGTTGACACTACCTACTTCTGAGGATGAGATCTGTGACCCCGACATCATGGATGAATTGAATAGACTCGTCATGGATGGCTTGCGGCCTCTATTGCTTGGGAGTCGCCCTCTCTGTGTCTTGTGAAGCGAGTCTTTATAAGCGAATTATAAGCGAAACACTGACCAAACGATTGGCATACCCCCGATCGTTGGCTTATCTGTGGTTGCTGCCTTCTTCCTGAAAGCAGGGACTTTCTAAGAGCGAGAATGAAACTTTAAAGGAAGAATTCTCTGGGAAAAGGGAATCTAATCGTCGACCAGAGGTGCCTTAATCATACCATTTGAATGGAAAAACATGAGTCTACGAATGAGCTCTATAACAAACCATAGTTTCCCTCCTCTCAATAGTAATGAATGGTATACCAAGGAGTTGGGCAAGGGACGAAAGGGATTAAATATAGGTCAAAAGGCCTAGGTGCTACTTATCGAAGAAAGAGATTAGACCTTCTTTACCTGGATTGGATGGATGGCAGACCCTTCTTCGCGAGGAAAAGGACCTATAATACATATATTTAATATTTACTTTGCCATTTTAGGAAGTCGAACCGTGCTATGTTGATCCTTGTGCGTTGGCTTGATCTTGATAGTTCAGAGGGGTTCTTTCATACTTGTTTCTATGGAATAAGCGAGCTGTTCCCCGAAGATATTGATCCTAAAATCATGCAAAGTGAGTCGGCTCTCTTGTTTTCTTTTCTTATTCAATGGCCAAGTGGGTGATCCTGCCAGGATGAATAGATCTTCCTCCCCACTCTTCATAGAGTTGACTAACAAGGAATATGGAAGCAGCAACTTTTAGTTAAAAAAAAAGTTAGATCTTGGTGGCTTAGAAGGGGCTGATTCCGCTGGGTACATTAGCAAAAGCTAACGCGGAAGGGCAAGTTGGTTAAATCCACTGTGTCCGGTTTACAATTACTACATAAAATGAAAGGTAGCCCTCTAAAGTAGGGAATGAGCCGAGAGGGAGTAATCAGAAGCATGCTATGTCTCCTCTGTATCCTAATTTTCAATCTTTTTCAGTAGAATCGAACACCAAAGAAGAACAAAGAATCTTATAAGTAGTAACGGATTCGTTTAACTGACCTTAGCCATTCGCCGGCATTTCGTCTTACATATCGAAAGGGTTTTTTCGTCTGGGAGAAAATCCCCTGGTGTTTGTTGTTGGTCTTTTCGAGTGAAATCCCACGATTGAAGGACTCGCCTCAACCAATCCCATCTGAGATGGCTGCAGCCACGCCTGAAAACAAAATCAATTCATTTTGAACTCTCGGGTGGATGTGTCCCAAATAACCCAATTCCTGCGATTTCGGGTTACAAGGTCTGATCGTAGTAACGAAACTTGCAGGCTCGGGCCAGTCTTCCCATTTTCTTTTTCTGGTTCCTGTGGGTTAACTCCATTTTTTTGCTCAAGTAGGGGCACCGATTCCCAGCCTTCGAAGTTCTAGCTTCCCCTTATCTTGTCTCAATATGAAGTCTTGGTCTTCCGTCCCGGCAGAAAAGAAGTCGAACTTCGGGGGCAAAGACGCTCTCATTACGTACATTATGTAAAGAGCACTCGCTTTGTCTCGTGAGCTTAACCTTAGGCTAGGCTCCTTTCTCATAACTTAAGGTTGAGCTCGCTTCCCAACAAGCAATCGCTCCTTGGAAGAAAGAATGACTTTAGAAGAACTTGGCCGGGCTTTTCCTTTTAAATAAATAAGAAGAAGTAAAGCCGGATTATTCGACCGTACCCCTTTGCTCTCAAGCCTTGCTTTCAGGTGAAGTTTCAGTCGTCAGGCTAGGAGTGAGGCTCTTTCCCTACTAATATGCGGATTCTCCTTATGCTATTGCTATGGTGGTATACGCCATGGGCTGGGAACAACGGTAAACGTAAGGCCTTGTTGACTTTACGAAAGTAGGCTAGGCTTGCTGCGGAAAAGAAAGTGGACTCCCTCGACCAGATAGGAAAAGACTCGCTTTTGGGAAAAGGATGGTCTGCTCTACATCAAGGGGAATAATCTTTTCGTCCCAAGGTAGGATAACATACGTAGGGACTTGTTGAAGTAGTATCACGACACTCGCTGGACAGGGCATCCCGGTCAGCACCGGCGTTGTTTCGCGCTCGACTGAAAAAAGGGCAGGATGGATAGAAAGAAGTCAATTTAAAGCACTAATTCTGTTCTTTGATCGGAGGTCTCATAGATCTTCTTCAATACCTTCTTACTTAATGCTAACCGAGAAATAGCGCTCATCAGGGTGCTCGGGTTAGCCAAGAAAGCCTTAGCGCGCAAAGGCATAGAGCTCAAACACAGGCTTAGTAAGAGATTCAAAGAGTGTAGTTAACGGTCCTCGCTCCGGGGATTCGGCTTAGTCACCATCTCTGGCCATGAATCAAAGATTCCTCCTGGCGAGCAGGGCCGAGCCATGAAGGAAAGGGCAAAAGGAGGTTACTTGCTCTCAGTCTCTACCTCTTCTTTTTGACCTAACTTCCAAATCTTTTATGCTCGGCTATACCAACATGGTAATGTAAATTCCCTCCCTTTGAAGTGCATTTATCAGATCAGCTCCCCGAGTCACTAGAAAGAGGGTGAAAGGCCCATTACTTCTTCATTCATGGCCTATTTTTTGATTGATCTCCCTTTCGTATTCATTCGACCTGAGGCAAAAGAGAAGTCATACAAAGAAAGGTTCTTTCATGCAATGCATAACGGGCGGGCCTCCTATGGATTCCTCCAACTCAATGAATGAAGGGAGGAGTATGATAAATTGGAATCTATATGAAGATTCAAACAAAAAGGAAAAAGGAACCATATCTTACTGAATAATCTGACTGAATGAGGAAGAGCTCTTTATGTGGTCTCACTTTACCACCATCTGAAATGCGCGAAACTTCGATTGGTGGAAGCCAGTCCATGAAGATTCTCCCTTTTCTTACGTGCAATTCCCCTCTTTCGGTAAGCATCCAGTATCTCAGCAAATGAACATTTCTCTAAGCTTATCCTGTAGTTTATACGTCGTTTGAAAGCTGCTTCAAGGATCCAACGAATAGCTAAGGTTTGTTGACGATCCCTGGCTACAATCCCAGGGACATCATAAATAGTACCTGCTCTTCCTACTTTTTCCACTTCGCATATGGGCTTTATATTCTCTAGGGCGTCAACCATAAGTTTGATTACATCGCGTTCAGTTCGAGCTGGGCGATGAAAAGTTTGATAAAGAATAGCACGAACTCTTGTTTTTTTACCTTCTTTCATGCGAAAGTTGACCAACTTCTTGATCAATTGTTTTTGTTCACGATCCAAGCCCCCCATATAGTTTCTAATTTCCGAGCAATTGGAAGCCGCTTTCGATGACGAGGCCGAAAAATTTATATTACGCAATCCTTACTGTCCATCTTTATCCGCCAACTCCCCTGTTTCCATCTTTCCTTTCAGAGTTTACCACTCTTCAACGCTTCTTGAACTTTGTTTAGGGTCTCCCTCCCTGAGTTCAAGAGTATACACTTTCGCGTCATACGGCTCCGTCCCGGAATCAGGACCTTCCCTTTCCTTTCTCAAGGTCTATCACTAGGAGAAAGGGCATGCCCCTAATCGGATTGAGGGACCGAGCTGCACCAGCACTCCCCCTAGAGCTCTGTCAGAAGCATCCGTGTGCACTTCAAATGGCAACTCAAAGTCAGGCAGTCTCAGAACAGGTTCCGACGCTACTGCATGCTTGAGTTTGCCAAATGCTTCCTGACAAAAAGGACTCCATACCCACTTTCGGTCCTTCTTCAGCAAGTCAGTCAAGGCAGCCACTTTCTTGGAATACCCTTGAATGAACCTGCGATAGTAGTTAGCCAAACCCAAAAATCACCTCAACTCTGTAACTTTCGTAGGAGCAGGCCAGTCAAGAATGGCTCTGATCTTCCTGTCATCCATTCTGACTTGCCCCTTACTAACCCAATGCCCTAGAAAGATGATCTCCTCTTGGGCAAACTCGCACTTCTCCATTTTGACATACAATTGGTGTTCCCTCAACCGGGACAGCACCTTTCTCAAGTGAATTAGATGATCATCTAGGTTGTTACTATAAACCACGATGTCGTCTAAATAAACCACAACAAAACGATCAATATACTCGTAAAAAAAAGCATTCATTAGATTACAGAAGGTTGCCGGAGCATTAGTTAGCCCAAACGGCATTACAAGGAACTCATAAGAACCATAACGAGTTACACAAGTGGTTTGACCCTCATCACCTTCAGCAATTCGAACTTGCCAGTACCCTGATCGAAGATCCAGCTTCGTGAAGTAAGTGGCTTTTGACAACTGGTCAAACAAATCAGCAACCAACGGAATGGGGTATTTTTTCTTCACTGTTACCTTGTTCAGTGCCCGGTAATCTACGCACATCCGCATAGAACCATCTGAAATAGCACAGGGGCGCCATAAGGTGCCTTGGATGGCTGGACATAACCTGCATCGAGCAATTCCCCCAATTGCTTCCGAAGCTCCGCAAGTTCAGGCGGTGCCATCCTGTAAGGTGCCTGTGCAGGGGGTCTGGATCCGGGTATCAAGTCCATTTTGTGGTCTATTGCACGTCTGGGAGGGAGGTGGTAAGAGGAGAGTGTTCGCTATAGGAAACTATGTGAAACAGCGCCTGCTCATGCTCAAACCGTATTATGATTGGTTAATGAGTATATTACGTCGTCTTCCAACCGATGGTACTTTTTGTTAGGAAGCACCTTTGGTGTGCTTGGTGGGGCGGAAGCATGTCTATTCATTCGATTTGTCTGCGGCCACCGATAGAGGGCCTCTTACTCTACTCATGGCTCTTCTGTCCTGCTTGGTGGTGTTCCGATCCGAGGAGTTACGGGCTAAGAAGCGAAATCCGAAGCGAGTACTTCTTTAACCGGAAAGAAAGGCCTGACTTTCGGATCATCCCTCGCGTTTCAAGCAGCAAAGCGGGAAGGAGGCCAGTGAATCCGGAATAAGGCAATCCTTATTCTAATATGCCAACATAAGCAAACAAGCGGGGATGCATCGAATAATGCCCTATTAGAAGGAAGAATTGGATGTGCACATAGGATTCATCTTTCAACGGCATTTCCGACATGAAACTGAATGAAAGAAAGAGTTAGCAGACGCTTTTGTCCATTTCGCATAGCCAGGAATAATGCTAGGAAGATAAGGAGCAGTTTTCGCATCCCCTGCCCACAACCTCTTGAATCAAAATCAAGGACAGCGTGCCCGCCAAAGAAAGACTGAACGGCAGATTCTGTTGAAGGGGCGTAAAGTTGACGAAAGAAGGAATCCGCCAATCATTTCATTCAAGCTTTTGAATTCCCCAATCGCTCTACTCTAATGAGACATTAGGAAGATAGAAGGATCTTGGTCACGCTACCATAGGTGATGGTCTTATGACTGTTAAGGGTAAAATTGGAGCTTTTTCCTGGTCGACCTGGTGGGTCTTCGAGTGGCGCAAAATAAAAGTCCTCGATCGGGTGATCTTTCTGATGCCACCCCTCTTTGTTAACGAAATGGGCTACGTCACTCAATATGAATGATAACGAAATGGGAAGCCGGTTGAAGCCTTTGGGTTATTCATATCCACGGATTGCTGTATTTCCGAGAGCTTCTCAACTGGATCCATGAGCAAGACCTCTGCTTTTATCTTAATAGGTTAGATAAGCTGCTCACTAAGGTTGGCCCTCCCCAGACAGCCTTAGCTTATCCGGACTCCACTCGTGGATTGGAAGAGGCTGCTACATATATGCTACCTCCAAAGGACGAAATGAGTACAAAAAGTGAAGTTACTTCGGCGTGTACATAACTCCTTCTTGCTGCTCCAATTAGTCTAAGACTGTGGGCTCTTGGGAGCCTGTCTCTGACTGGAATAGCTTTATATAAAGGAGAGGCTCAAGAGAATCCTCTTTATCCATTGACGATTCAGTCCTGGATTCTTAACAAAAAGGAAGAATCGAGGTGAATTGTTCATCGGCCAAGTCTGAAAGAAATAGAAAGAAATGGCTTAGCCAATGATGGATTGACCAAAGATCTAAACCCTGGTCAGGCATCCTCGCCGATCTAATGAGAAAGATTCCGTCCTGTATTCAACAAGCCGGCAAGCAACGAAAGGAAGTGACGTGAAGCTCAACTTTCTATTGAGCGAAGTCTGGCTGGATTAGTTCAAATTGATGTTGCATTCGAGGAAATACGTAGTATTCGATTCTTTCTTTCGAGAGGGCTTCTTGCGGAGAAGCATATACAAGACCCCGTTGACTTCAGTATTATGAGGAGTGGGGGGACGCCCTTACTTGACCCTCAAAACTCACTATCGAGTTGTAACCGAAGTAGATCAAGAGAAGGGACGATGCCCAGACAGATTTGACCCAATGTCAAAGAGGCCAAAGGCTCAGAATGAGACGAGTCAGGGATCCAGAATCACTTCATTGACTGATCACCGAGCAAGAAAGACGCTTTACGCAGCATTTCAGGTCGGAAAACTCTATAAGCGTGTCATCAAGTTAGGTTAGGCCAACCTCGGAACTAGATGTGGTCACCTTTCTGATCTAAGACCACAGGCGATGGGCAGGGATCATCCTCTCAATAGGACAGAAAGAACGAATCTTCCTAGGAAGAACCGTCACGGTTTCTGGAAGCATCCTTTACTTTGTTGTTCACAGTAGCAGCTTGCCAAGTGGGAGAATGAGGACCGTCGGATCGAGGGCATGAAGGCTATAACATAGAGTTGGAGGCCTTATTTCTGGGACATCCAGAAAAGCCATCCCATTCAAGAAGCCCCTACTTATACCCCCGCTCCCTTCTATCCTTGATGGATCAATTGAACAACTTTACAGATTTCTATTGAATTCCTCTCCAAGCGAACGACTTGAAATATTGAATACTTTAGGCAGCTTATCGGACTCATAAGCAAGAAGTGGATCCTAGCTCAGGAGGAATCAAAAATTTCCTGTCTATAGATCACGAGCTTACTCGAAGAAGTACTTAGGATTATCAAAGCTCACTTTCCGCCCTGTACTGTAGTTCTGAAAGCTGATTGAGGGCAAACCCTCTTCTTCTGTCTTCCCAGCCTCGAGAATCAAGCACCAACAAGGAATCGAGCACGTAGATAAAGATTTTTCAATTCAGGGGATGAATATATGACAATTGAACTGAGAAACCAATAGTTGTCTCAAGGGAAGTTAGTACTTTCATCAGCCGTAGAAGTTCATATGAAATGACTTGATTTAACTCCAGCGAGTGTAATACCTGAAGCGAGCCATAGAGTTCGAGGGGATAGGCGAGGTTCCCAAGCGGTAAAGACCATACAGGAGTTTTATGCTCACGGAAAGTCTTTAGTTCGCTGGTCTTTTTGATTTCACACTTGCTCTGTGGGAATTGAAACCCCTGTTTGCTGTACTAGCCCCTGACCTGTGAGTGAGCCTACACTCTCTCTATTCGAGTGAGTTCCACTTCTTATATGCCATCTCTCCTCTCCAGCTTCTGATTGAGAGATTCGAGGAGAGAAAAGGAAACCTAGGAGAAAAGAAAAAGAAGAGGTCTTGCAGAGCCTAGGAACAATCCTCAAAAGCTTTCAGTAATTCCTATGAACAAAGGGGTTTTTTAATTACACCAGCTAGGAAAAGAGAAAGAGTTCAAATCCCACAAAGCCACTAGGCCAAGAAAGAGACTTTTGTAGTGGAATTTCAATCCACAAAAAAGAAAAGGGTTTTAGAATGATTAGAGTACCCACGGAGCGGTAAGAAGATGGAGTCAATGTGAGGTCTAGCCCCATTCCCGGTCGTGTAAGCCTTCCATTGTTGGCAGTAAGGGACAATCCTTTATTGTATTACTCTTTCCCTCTGCCCGCCAGTCTTGGTTTAGCAATCTTAAGCGCTCTGGAAATCCCTTGTTTTAAGCCCTTGCGAGCTAGTTTTTGAAAGATTACATGAAGTGGGAGTGCCAGTTTCTTTAGTCGTTTTTTCCTTCTATCGGGGGGTTTTTCATGCCTTGCTCCACAGTTTCAGTTGTGGACTAGTTACTAATTGACTGATGGAGTGGGGTTGCAAGTTTGACAACAAACCCATTGGAAGCATGAAAGCCTATCTAATTAAAGTATCTTAGGCATCTTAGGCAACAAGCTAGCTTAGGATAGCAGATTCTGTTCTTGGACAAAGAAACTGCTTTTTGTCCAAGAAAAAATTCCTCTTCAAAAGAGAATCTCGAAGAACTAGACGATCCTTACCAGTCTTACTAGGCAGGACAGAAACCAATCCTAGAACTACAAGATGATACCTTAGAAGCTACTTCTCCTAACGACAAGTCAAGTAAAGGCATACCCTCCAATAAAGGAGAGTGGCTTTCCCTCTATTAGAAAACAAGAATGGAAGTCACAATGGGAAAGGGGAAAGCTCAACCGCGTGGCACAAAACAGTGGGTTTGGGTTCCTGGTCTTGTCTTCCTTCCGGCTAAAGCTTCAAATCTCAATCCGAAGTCAAAGATAAAATAATAGAAAAAAAGATGCCCACTCTTCTCCCGGTGTAGCTGCAAATCACCTATTGAGTTACGAGAGGGAATCCACCCTTTCTTTTCACATGCACGAGTTTCGTCTTCCCCAGCTCGATACCCTGATCTAGTTGACTCACCTTACGTTTCGATCACATAGGAGACATCGCGTCAAGAGCACATGGAAAGACTAATCTAAGAAAGGCTTTTCTTTCGCTTTTCACTTCCGAGGAAGGGGGTTTACCAATGGGACAATGGGAGAAGGTCTCTGGTTCAGTGCCACATTAAAGGAAGGCTCAAAAGCCAAGTCGGTTTGAAGTCGGACATTGATTCTGATGGTCATACATACTTGTTTAGCAGACCTTCTGCTGAAAGCCTTCAAAATACTCTTCCAGTCGCTTACCTACCTTGAGGAGTTACTCTTTTTCTGGTGTGCCAGTATCAACAAACATGGTTTTCCCAGCGGGTGCTACTAAGTAAAAAGAAGAAAGAGCTTCTCTTGAGGCGTTAGAGTTTTCCAAGTACTGGTATGAGTTTCCCACCTGGACCCGGACTGTGACTTCTTGACTTCATTGATTTACGCAATCCCTGCTCGGAACTCCAAAAGTTGATGTCAAAAGCGTCCTTTTCCGAACCTTAGAATCAGTCGATAGGGGGAACAAGGATCTATGTCTCCAAACACCAATGTTTGGGTACGGACCCTCCAGCTCTTGATGAAAGGGTTGCCGAAGTCCCTATCACTATGGGAGGGGAGGGCATTGGTAAACCTGAGTTTATGAAGTGATAGCTGTTCTTTTCTCCTTTCCGTCCTGTCCTTACTGGTTTTGGAGCTTTCTTTCTTGCTGCTGAGCTAGTGCTCTCAATAATAAGGGAAAAAAGGCTGCTCGCCTAACCCTTTAGAGGTGGGATCACTGACTGGCTGTTCCAGAACGGAAATACCCGGCTAAAGATTATGACAAAGAAAGCTCCTCAGATGGGGTTTCAAATCATAGAATTTAGGGTGCAACCCTACTTCGGTCTTTTTCTGAAAGGGTTTTCTGTCTGAAAGCGATGTTACAGCCTCGCCTTTAAGGGTAGGAGCGAAAGAAGCTCTTTACCGGCCTTAGCCTAGCTGACTTAGGAGTTCTTCCTGAATGACTTGACTTTCCAAAGCAAGAAAACTCACTTCCAACTAGCCGCATTCTCCTGTATCTGTAGCGGAGGAGGCTTATTAGAGCCAAGGTTGCCTTCTTTAACTGAATGTGTGTGTTAAACTGGAGCTCCCACCTTTGAAAGAGTTCTTTCATCGTCCTCTCAACGAAGGAGGCCCCCTTCGCTTTCTTAACGACCACGAGTTGGTCTTTTAGATTGGCGTAGGCAAGGTCCTTACTATTTTCACGCATGACATGAGGGATAAAAACCTCACTAGTATTTGAACTGGAATGCCAGGCGGAGGAGTGTAACTGCCTTATCGCGCTATCCGACTTGTATGTGAAAAGCATTTCGTACTCGTAACTGATCCCTTCCTAGCGAAAGGTGTGCTCCAATTGAACATGGCAAAAAGAAAGAAAAGATAGGCCAGCCGGGAAGCAGGATAGAAGTGGTACTCTTGTCGCGAAACCCCATTCCCAGACGACCTTCACGCTACAACTTCGAGACCAGACCTTCGAAAGACTCTCTTTGAAGAATGGGGAAAAGGATTTCTTTTAGAATGCCCAGCTGCAGCAGTAGCAATATACTTTATTTAAGAGCTGCTTTCTCACTGTCGGGTGTTAGTTCCTATTGTATCGTCCTTATGCCTTGTGGTTGAAAGACCTCTCTCCAGAAAGGGAATCTTTGAATGCAGATACCAAAAACCAATGCTTTAACAGTTCCGCCACCTCACTGCCCCAGCTTGAGAATCAACCTTGTAATCCGAATGTCCGATTGACTGCCACTAATTGGTGTTAGGATCCGAAGGTATCCGCCCTTATTCATTCCACGAATGTAAGACTGAGTATATTGTTGCTATGTTTTCGAGACTGTGCAGTAGTTTCCCTTCCAGGTCTTGAGACAGATAGGGGAATCGCCTTGAATGGATCTCCACCCTGGTTAGTAGTTCTAATGGACCATCCAATTTGACAGTTAGAAAGTAGCCCCTCTAACGATGAGAAGCTAGAAGAAGTTCTAAGACGTCGTCTCGTCCCTTACCCAGGAAGCCCCGCAGGGATTGCCTGAAGCTGAAAACCTTACGTTGACTGACACTTTCTTTCTATACGCAAGTCATTCCATTCTAGTTCCAGGAGAGGAGAAGAGGAAGAATCAAGGCATTCAGTCTTTCCAAGCTCAGTGCGTCGGGCATAGAAAGGTTCGTACGGAGAGATTCCATCAACGGAAATTTTCCTGTTCAAAAGAAGATCTCTGCCAAGGTTCAGTGCCACATTAAAGGAAGGCTCAAAGCCAGGCTTTAGGAAAGATTCACTACGTATCATTATTAATATTCATACGCACCTGCAGCTCCGCAGTTAAGTGAGTGTCTGGCAAAGAGCTTTCTTCGCGTATAACAAGAGGTGATGCAGCTAGGAAGTTAACGAGTGAACATCTTTCCGAACAAGGGAGACTGGAATGCTTACAACCCTTATAGGTAAGGGAGCAGCTAGACTTTCAAGTATCAAGTAATAGATCCCCCCCCTAAGGCAGCCCTAAGCAGGCTAAGAAAGGAAGAAACTCTATAAACAGATCCGTGTGTCGAAGACCGGACGTGCTAACAAGGATATCAACTGCCAATACTTCCCCCCGAGAACCCCTCACACTCTGCGGGTCAAGTCCTTTCGTTTAGAACGAGATCTATCGGGCTTCAGTAGCGACACCTTCAATTAAAGAACTAAAGACCTTATTCTTTCGATGTCGATCACGGAGAGTAAAGAAGTTGGTCCAGTATTAGTAAAAGCAAGCTATCGCACTGGGTAGCTACTCCTTGCAGGGTAGCCCACAACCTCTGATATGGTATATTGCCGGTCTCCTGCTAAGGTGCATTCTATACATTCAAAGTCGCCCCTTGTTTGCTCTTGGACTAAGCGGCAATCCTTACTGTGGATTTCAAAATACCTTGTCATTTTTATCTTTCAATGCCAGGGGATAAGTACACTAGGGTAGGAATGCTCTTTTATCATGTATGTGGATTACTTAGTCGATTACCTGATTGCACTAGTCTCATAGCCATAGCCATCTCTTTAGCATCCCGCCATTCCTTCTTTTTTCTTCTTGCTAGCACAGGTTAGTTTGCTAACGAAAGCGAAAGATCTTATATCTAAGACTTATCTGGAGCCAATGAAAGGCAGCAACATAAGGCGATCCAAGGGATGCGTGTTCTATAAGGCGAGGAGATGATCGTAGGAACATCTAACCATGGCACACTTGTTATAAGTGGATCGGCAACTGGGCAATAGAACAGGGAGAATCGCAAGTGAAGCTATTAGTCAGTCCCTAGCGAAAGGCTTTCATAGGTCTGTTCCCTCGAGGCTTGGGGAATTGGGAATGTTCAGATCGGATGCTGGTATGACGACTGGGGTCTTGTTCGGGCTTGGTCTTCGGCCAGCCAAGTTGTAGAATACTTATGGAACTGAGAACCCTAAAGTAAAGGGAAGGAAGAGAGCTTCCCAAACCATAATACGAAGCATCAGAAGCATTCCAACCATTCCATCCCTGCGTAGATTGAAGATTTCCATCCATCAATTCAGTCACCTGCATTCATATCATAATCCGGAGGTCCGCTACAAAGAACCTTCCCAGCTTATTGGCTAAACTCTTCCCCTGGAACAAATGCACTATCAAGCCCATCCTCTTCCTGGGAATACCATACCATAACTCGAATATATTGAGATTTATAAAATGGAAAAGAAATTAAATAAAGGTTTGTGCGATCACAACTTGCAGCTGGACCAGATTCCATCGTATAGGGTTCCAAACCTTCAAGCTTTCCTCCTCCTTAGTTAAGGACGGGTCATAGCAGGAGGTAGGAATACGTTATTGTTGGTGTCGTGATAATCATAGCATGTCTAAGTCGGAGATTCTCAACTTTAGAGACCTGAGGAAGAGGTTGTGGACACAACCAATACACATCCACATGGGTTGCATAGAAAAGGGACGACCGATAGCAGTCCGTAGCGAGGAAAGATGAAGGAAGTGAAAAGCAGCGGGAAAGGACCTGGTCATATAACCTCTCGGTATGGATTTCTTCCTCTATCTCCCTTTCTATTCCCCTCTACCATCTTTCTTGGCATGGACTAAATGGCTAGTGAGATACCGGACGATTTCTACCCTTGACGGTCACATATATAAGACGGAGCCAAAACCGTTGGGCCAGAGTAAGAGTAATCTCTCTGTCTAATCACCGAGTCCGCATTCCAATTCGGTCACTGTTCGGATGGTGTTCACCTGACCGTTTACATGCTATTGTAATCGGCATGCTCCTTTATCAACTTAGGTTAGCGATTTGCTCGACTTTAGATCTCTCTTGTAGATGCGCTCTTTTTAGCTGCTATCTTTGATTGGAAAACTCATGCTAGGGATTACAATGGCCTCTGTATCTGCCTTACCAGCTTATACGAAGGAAGTCACTGAGAGACCAGATTCATCTAGGTTGGCTACTTATTTGGATTTGTTTTCTGCTTTGCTTTGGCCGGGAGGTACCCTACGCCCCTGGTTTTTTTAGTGCCCAACCAGCAAGAAAACGTATGCGCGTTGCTAACGCTATACGGCTTTCGCGGTAGCTCATCCGTTGCTTGTTGGGGCGGGCTTGTAGACTATTGAATTCCAACTTCGAGCTCCTTCTACTCTAAACTACCGTGTGCCTATTTGGAGCTTTTCACAGTCAAAGTGAACCGTTTGTCGGTGGCAACATCGGCATGCGTTATATAAGACTTTAAGCGCATCTGAACTACCCATAGTCTATCTAGTTACGGGGTTGCACTCAATAGTCAATCAATTCGTTTTTCCGTAGGGCGTATCGCACGCTTCTTCTATTTCTTTATATAGTTCTAACAATAGTGTTAGAAGTCTAACTAATTGAAAGCGCCTATGAATTAGTTCCAAGAAAGCGTCTGTTTACGGAGGTTGTTGTAGTTTTCATAGTTGCAATAAGTTTGATTTTTTTCATCGAGATTGGGCTGGTGTTCAGTGTACCGCAGATCGAAAAATTCCCATGCCTTTCTTGGTTGGACCAACCCAACCGGCCATTTCCGACTTCCTGAATTGGGAGAGCAAGTCTCTCTTTTTTTGGGGGGGAGCAGAGCAGTGAAAGAATGAACCAAAGCAAATGATTGTTCTAGAATGGCTATTCCTCACAATTGCTCCTTGTGATGCAGCGGAACCGTGGCAATTAGGATCTCAAGACGCAGCAACACCTATGATGCAAGGAATAATAGACTTACATCACGATATCTTTTTCTTCCTTATTCTGATTTTTGTTTTCGTCTCATGGATCTTGGTTCGCGCTTTATGGCACTTCCATTATAAAAAAAATCCAATCCCGCAAAGGATTGTTCATGGAACTACTATCGAGATTCTTTGGACCATATTTCCTAGTATCATCCTGATGTTCATTGCTATACCATCATTTGCTCTGTTATATTCAATGGACGAGGTAGTAGTAGATCCAGCCATTACTATCAAAGCTATTGGACATCAATGGTATTGGACTTATGAGTATTCGGACTATAACAGTTCCGATGAAGAGTCACTCACTTTTGACAGTTATACGATTCCAGAAGATGATCCAGAATTGGGTCAATCACGTTTATTAGAAGTGGACAATAGAGTGGTTGTACCAGAAAAAAGTCATTTACGTATTATTGTAACACCTGCTGATGTACCTCATAGTTGGGCTGTACCTTCCTTAGGTGTCAAATGTGATGCTGTACCTGGTCGTTTAAATCAGACCTCTATTTCGGTACAACGAGAAGGAGTTTACTATGGTCAGTGCAGTGAGATTTGTGGAACTAATCATGCCTTTACGCGTGCGCCCGGAAACATAGGCCGACTGCTGAGCCCACTCTGGCTCAGCCGCACCACCCAGGGTGCGAGCCACCCGAGAAGCAAGCTATTACAGCGAGCGGCTGGAGCAGTATGGAGCCGAGGAGCAAGGCAGTAGATAAGATAGAAGAAGGGGCCAGGCTCCCGGTGGAGGAGAGGAGACGGTTAGGATAACGAACTTGAAACGCGGAGCCCGAGCGGCCGGCGAGCGAGTGGTTAGTGGTCAATAGCGCCCTAGTTGATGGCATTCCTCTCTGCGGCTGGCACTCGAGGAACCACGGGACACTCCATACAGAGCAAGCAAGTCTTAGGGATGAGACGCCCGCGCAAGGACCTCAATTCTCATTAGGAGGTCGAACCAAGGACCTATGGAAGTCGGGGCTACCCCGTCCCCATGGGCAACGCAACAGTGTCCCTGAGGGAGGAGTTTAGAGGCCTTATAGTAGCACGGACTTCTTTTTCTTTCTAGGTCATGCGAAGGGGGCCAGTCCAAGATCGTACTGTTCCTCTACAAAGACAACAGACGCTCTCAACGGCTAGGCGCCACTCTCTTTCTGAGTTATTCCAGCTTACACTATGGTGGAGGAGGTGCCGTGAAGATCTAGGAGTGTGAGCAGTACGAGCTGAAAGGCTCCCATACTGTTTGGAGGGCAGGGGGCATAGATGCCAAACAAGCCTGACCCCTATCTATCGTCGTAGAAGCTGTTCCTAGGAAAGATTATGGTTCTCGGGTATCCAATCAATTAATCCCACAAACCGGGGGAGCTTAAGCGAAAATCAAAGAGTAGGGTGAGGGGGGAAGCCAAAAAATGGAAAGCTTCGCTCGCTCGGTCTAACGCTCGTTTAGTAGACAGCGAGTGGAGTGCATAAGCCCCTGACGAGATAGGGGCAAGTACTACACGAGCTCGTAAGTCAAGTACGGAACGAGCCGAAGCAGAGCGCCCTCATCTTGCTTGCTTCTGGCGAAGCTTAACGCACTAGATAATAGGCATTCTGGTATGGCAGGAATACTACTTTTTAGGTCGACCACTACATAGGAGCGATAGCGAAGCCAAGCCGTATAAAGGCGAGCAGCCCTTATAGCACTAGCAAACGGCCTACTTATAGCCCTATTTGCCCCTTTATTCGGGGACTTCAACGGGGCCTTACAAGCTCATAAAATGGCAATTCTTCACGTTCAGAAGAACAAATGGTGAGATCATTAGAATAAGAATGAACGGAAGGAAGGGGAATCCCTTATGCAAATCCCTCGTGGACAAAATACTTGCCCACGCCTGAACAGACTTCATCCTCTTCTCATCCAAACTTCTAAACCAAGAGAAGAGGGCCTGTGGGAGATTTTCGGAAGGAGAAAAAACTGGGAAGTCGGGTCGATTGTACAAAGACTCAAACAGTTCATTGGTGCGAAATCGGCAGAAGTGAAAAAGGGCAAGGGCAAAACGATCAATCAAGAGGGTCGTCGGGCAAAGAAGATGAGGGAGGATATATGGAAAGCAAGGATCCACAACTGAAGAAACCAAAGACGAGATAAGGCAGGGAAAATGAGACTCCACAAAGTGAAACAGGCCACAATACAAGTGAGAAAGGAGGGGGGCCTTGACCTAAGACTTGTTTTTCCCCTTAAGCATGAGGGCTAAATCGAGATAGAGGCCTTTCCCCGGTTTCGGGGGGGAAAAAAGGATTGACCCAGTAGAATAAGAACGAAATGTACTCATCCTCTTCGACCGGACCAGAAGGTTGAGATGCCCGTGTAAGGAACCCGTTCTAACTTAACTGCTCCCTTTAGAAGAAGAGGGCCAGGTTGGGCCTATTAAACTCGTGACCAGAGCGCACCCGAGTGCCATGAGGGGGTAAGCCGGTGAAAAGTGCAACATCGAGAAGGGTGGGGCTCATCATCCCTTTAAAAAAGAGTTGCTAGATACTGACCAGAAAAGGGAAAAGGCAAGGAAGTCTACTTTAATTAGTAGCACCTAGATGGAATGACGCCTAACTAATGAACGAATTAGCTAAGAGAGAGCCTTATTCCTTCCTTTCGCTAACCGACTATCAAACTCCAGGCAGAATGTCTACCACCCGGAGCGGGCTGCCGAAGCCCCGGAACTTAGTCGAGTTACCACAAACCCCTCTCTGAGGAGTACCCGGCCCATCGGTTGGGATTACGAATCCATTGGTTCCGATTCTGTTACCTAATCAGAAAGAACCGCGCAGAGTTATAACATCATTTAATTAATGATAAGTCTATTTTTCCGAAATTCACAAAGGACCGATGAACCTTTCAGAACGAATTTTCTTGCGGGATGGTCGATCGGTTTGAGAAGACTTTTTCCCTCACCCGCTCAAGGAATGTAAGTTCGACTTAATTAAGATAAGAGTGTCATTGGGGAATTTGAGCGCGCATGAGACGCTCACTGAATCGGGACCGGAAAGGCATGTCGCTTCACACTTTACTACATACTAAGCTGAATCTCTCTTTCAAAGAATGGACAAAAGCCGACAAGCATCAGGCATTGGTCTCAACTGATCAAATTCATGGCCCGATCACTTCTCAAAGAAATCTTTATCCGGATACCACAAGACGCGCCCCTGACGCAACCGCCTTCGAATCTGCGCATCTCCTTCGGCTTTTTCCACAGTCTGTTCCTTAGAGCAGGGAGTGTGTTCCCAGCTGATTCTAAGCGGATATGCGACTAAGCATATTAGCGACACTCGAATACATAACTGATATGCGAAATCGATGACGCCATGAAGATGTGTGAGTCGTCTCGTTCAAGGTAAGGTCCCAAAGTGCCTCATAAAAGAAAAGCTGGAATGACAACCCGCCTCGGGGAGTGGGGAGCAGCAAGGAACTTTAATTATATCTTTTTTAGCCTATAACCTTAACTGGAAATAGCTTAACTGCCTTTCCTCAAACAGCAGATTGAGCACCTTTGACTGTGCGGAACGGAATAACATAACAGCTTATATGCGACATCATTCCTAGCACTAGAGAGAACTTCCCATTGCTAGACTGAGTCCAGATGCCCTCATCCTTCTGAGCTGGATTAGGAAGAAAAGCATCCTATAAGGAGGACGGAATGGTAGCCAAACTACCACAATGAAGGAGATCTAACATAACTCCTACTTGATTAAGCGAAGGCTGTAACTAGATTTCGCACTCAATCCCCAATCCTTAGCATAGTAAGTCTCCATTCTCAATAAGTTATTCCAGGGAAAGAAACTCAATATATCTCGTAGCTGGCCCATCTGGAGCGTATTCCTTCGCTTCCATGAAGAACTGGAGGGCTGGCTGGGAACTTCCTAGAAGTCAATTCCAACAGGATCGGATGGACCACCGCAAGGAAACTCTCTCTTTTTTTAGGTGAGGGGATTTTAGAGTGTCTCTCATTCTGTGTATGCTAGGTCTCCAAGAGAGCCAATTGGGTTGGGAGTTTCCTTCGAGCTAGTTCGAGTTTCGTTCTGGCTTCCCAGCCAAGCTGCCGATTCGCTTGCGACGATTGAGGTCACTGGTTGAGGCAAAAAAGGGGGACATAAATGCTCTAGTCTCAGAGGTTCCAGATCGATGGCGGTACAGGCTAAGGTAAGGAATACGATACAGCCCATAGGACTAACTCCCACTAGAGAGAAAGATTGAGTCTATTGAGACTTAATACTTATACTTACACTGTATCGAAGGAAAGAAAATCAATAGAGACCTGGGTCATAACCTTAACTTTTCTAATATATGCTTCTGGAAGGACTACTTTAATTTATATGTGCTTTCTTTTGTATGACTCCTAGAATAAGCAGCTTTGCTCTAATAGGGTCCCAAACCTTCTCGCTTTCTGGCTTAGAGATCTCTAGTTTAAGTTTGAGTGCTTTGGGTTCTTATCTCCATTCTTGCATGGAATGCAGGTTAGAGGTAAAAAGTGAATTTATAGGTCACAAGTATCCCTTCACCCTTCCCGTATACTTATAAAGTAGTGTAAGAGAGTGAGCGAACCAGATTTACTTTGAGAGTAGGTAGAAGAATAAGATAGTGTTACGGAAGTCTGTATGGAGTGTCCCGTTCTAAGTATGCAAAATATTCATAACAATGAGTTTGTTATGGCGGACTAGTGGGCTCCCCTTACGGCTAATAAGGTAAGGATAGAAAGCGCAGTTGGCTAACAGACAAAAAGAAAAAGTGAATAGAGAGGAATTCTACCCTTTTTTTGGGGGTGGACTGCTAATGGATTACGGACCGGACATGAACCACTTCGACCACAGAGAAAGCATTGCACTTTAATAAGAGGTGCGTGGGATGGTGAAAAACAGGAAAGAAGATAACAAAGATCGGGCCTTAGTCCTATTCCCTTACCTTAGTCTTCATCTCAACCAAAAAGGAGTTCAACTGACTTGGAATGCTAACCTAACCGGATTGGAATACTGGACAGCTTCTTCGAAAGCTAAGGAACAGCTAAGGTACGGGCTTGGAATGATAACACAGATAAAAAGAATTCGACTTTACATCGTCCTGACACACCCATGGCAGTCACTGAATTACCTAGAAAAAAAAGGCTGGAGGAGTAAGAAAGCAAAAAGCATTCAACTTCACTTACAAAATTCTTAGGACGGATTCTCCCCGGGACTATTACACCAACTGAAGCTCAAGAAGGAATAGAAAGATAGGAAGCTTGGAGAGCTAATGGAAAGAAATGAATAAGAAATAACAGATCTGCGAAAGAAGTCGAATACGATTAAGTAAAAGACTAGGGGCAAGATACAGACTTTAGAGCGTCAAGTCATACACAAAGCGGAGTTACTTCACTACCTAAGGAAACAAAGAAAGCTGCTTCGGGTGAACAGTTTGACAGACTCAAGTCACAAAGAAAGGCTACGGACAATGGTCCTAAAAAAGGAACCCAGCCCATGGATATACGACAAGAACTGATTGGACCACTGGCCAGACAGAACGAGGAGAGAAGGAATACAATACATCAAGACAGGGCTAGACCGAAAACAAGATTACCGGCGTACCGGACTGAGGGATAGGCCGATATAAGGACTAAGGTAACAGCCTACTTTCTTGGAATGGAATGCTTGCTGCTATGTGGCTTCATTTTCTTTTATGGTAGTCTTCTGCTATAGTAAATGATGACGTGTCGCTTGAAGAGACTGACTTGCAAGTACTAGACTTTGATAAAGGAATGGGGAGGCAGCAGGCGTGGGGAAGGTCATAGTGAAAGCAGCAAGCTGGAAAGTAGCCGTTGATCTAGTTCCTTCTACTTTCATCGAGATTGCCCTGGTGTTCGTAACACCTCTCCTTGCCGAATCGACTGTTCACTCTTTTCCCATGAAACCATGAACAGAGAATTGCTGTTCTTTCATCCGTTGAGTTTGGTTCTATCGTAACGTAACTAAATAAGTAGTTGATCCAATCCCGTTAAAAGATGTTGAGTAAGGGCACTTGCTGTTGCCGCTCTTAGAGTAAGCGCTGCAAAGTCAGTAGGAAGAGGGCCCTCGACTGGGATTCTTCTTTCCCGGGCTTAAGGAAGCGATTGACTCCGAGGATCAAAAAATTCTTGACTTTGACTTTAGGAGGTCCTACCCTACACTCCCATTCCAGTACTTTCACCGCCTCAAGGCTAGAGAAAAAACTTCTTAATGTGCCTTTTTCACAATAATAGTGTAGTCAAGTAGCCCAGAAAGGGAATCCACTTCTTAAGGATGCCGAGAAGAAGCTCTTGTCTCTTGCTTGTTCGGTTTGCTCTTTTGTTTGCTCTTATGATGCTTTGAACTCTGCTTTTGCTGGTACTCTTTCCGTTGAAGGAAAAAGCGTAATAGCCATAGAGTAGTCAATACCCGGAGAACGGGAAATGAATTTAGGTGCGAAGCGATCCCAGCCCAAGTGAGAGAGTGGCCAAGCCAAGTATAAGGACTTCACCCGAGAGCAAGATCTACTAAGGGAAAGAACCCGCGCTTATTGAAGCTTTGATTCAAGCGGCACGATTAGACTAGGGAAAATCTTGTTTTTAGGGTTCCAAACCTTCTCTCTTTCAATTTCAAGCATGAAAAGATCGTCTTTTTGTCGGAGAGAATCTATCTATTCGTTATACCTTACCGCTGACTTGCCTTTGAGCCTTCCGGATAGCAAGAAAGTCGAATGCCACAGCGTAATGCCTTACCGCCCTCGCTTGGAGTTCGATCCGCCTATGAACTCTTCTTCATACGCTTACTATCTTAACTCTCTTACCGGAATGGCAAACCCTAGAAAAGAGTTCACATCCACTACAGCTTCGTCCCCAAGCTTCGATGGAGATGCCAGTGCCTATTCAAGGCTTTTCCTCTTCCTCTATTTCGAAAAAAGAAGTGAACATAGGTAAGCTAGACAAATCCAAAATTGCCTGCTATTTACAAAGTGGGGGGAGAAAGGTAAGGGGAAAAGCCTTACTGGAAAGATAAAGCAAGACACTCGCTTCCACAACGAGAACTGACTTGGAACCATGATCCCTGCACCGATTTATATACGGGTCATGGGAAACCTATTCAATGGTATGATCGACGGTGAGCCAGTACTTTCTATCTCGACTGGAACTCGATTGACTTGTATGAGTGGAGCTGGTAGACCAATCCTACCAGTACTAAAGAAGTGAAGGGCGTCAGCGAAACTCGAACCTTATCCAAGCTGACCTAGCTGACATCAGGTCTATCTAATCGGCTTGTCCATCTTTCATGGTTCAAGTCAGTTGACTCTACTCTATCTACGATGCATCGAGGTTGGTAATAGGTTGTGTCTATGGCAAGCTTTCCGCTCATATATTACTAATAACCTTCTAGATAAGCAAAACAGTACCTGCAACAATGCCAATTTCTGGAGATGCCCGACTACTTCTCATCCTATCAGTCCATAGGCTCTTTGAGACCTTACCCGGCCATATGCCCTGTTCAGTCAGTTGCATATCGGTAAGCATGATTGTAGCAAATAGGCGCGGTAGACGAAGGAGCTCTTTTCAACAAATCAATATATGGGTGCCTGGTGAATCCACACGATTCAGCCTAAGAATGCCCTTCGTGCCTAAAAGGTTAGTTCAAGGGGCTTTGATAGGGAAATGCACACACTTGTTGTCGTTTCAGGATGCGATCAAAAAGCTTTTTTTCAAGCGTAGAGACTACATATGAGGAAAATTCGAATAGAGATGCGGAAGTTCCTGTTGGAGTTGGAGGTGCAGGAATCAAAGTTCAGTTATTCACTTGATTTTGGCTTCAAGTTACTGAAGAGAAGAAAAGAGACTTTAGGAAAGCGGGTTTCGGGTAGTTGCTCAGAGAGAATGGTCCGTGCGCCCTTTGAGAGAGGAAAGACAGGAGGGCAAAGGTTGAATCATGAAGATTGTAAAGTGGCTGGATTACAAAACAAAGAAGTAGGTCCGGGGAAGCGACCGGAACAATCGATCAAAGAAGGAATGACCCCTGGGTTGGGTCTTTCTCGATATGCTCTCTCACAGCAAAGTTTGACATTCAATCTTTCGACGAGTCTCGTTGGTGAAAGGATTACTCCATTGGAGTCCAGATTAAAGTATGTCTAGAGCATGCCTCCTTCGTGAACGTAATGAAGATGCTAATGAGCTGGCGCACTGAAAGACAGATTTTGGAAGGGAATCGAGAGTGCAGTTCATTCACATAATTAATTGGAAGCGCAGCCATCCTCCGAAGCTGGTCATACTGTATATGATGCCACTTTTCATATTGGGGATGGTCTTAGTAAAGGGGGCGCGGGACGTTCGCGGAGTCCGTGCCTTCCGTACCACCACAAGACTGGTTGTTCTTGGGCGGATCCCGCCCCTAAATGTAGCCGATAGGCGCGCTTGCTTTTTCTTCTGTGCCTAAGAAGCCGCTTCCCCCCGTTATCACTTAGGGCGACGCTTCCTTTGAAATGAACTCTTCCACAACTGCTGATTTGTGAACTAGTATTCGTTTTCAATACGAGACGATGTCTTCGGGGCAAGAATGGTCTAAAGAGTATACCCATTACCAATCCATCTTTGTAGCTGCTATAGCGATGGCTTCGAGAGGTGCACCACTAGCATTGATGCTGACCTGGCTTTTGACCTACGCAATTATTGTTCCCAAAGCGCGCTGCCCTTAATCCAGCCACAGGGATATTGAAGTAGGAGGAGGATGATGATGAGGATTTACTCACTGATGAAGACGCCATGAGTCAAGATGAGGAAGAACAGCAGCTATGGCGCTGAAAGCCCTGCCGTCCAACCGTCAATCCAATCTATTCCTTTATGCCGGGTGGTGGAACTATCGATTCAATCGAAAGGCTAGGAATCGTCTTCTCCTATGCCCACACTACTACAACTAATACCTAAATCAAGGGCAGGAATTAGATCGTCTTGATTGGCCGAGAAAGCTTTAGCGGGAAGAGATAGGTCAATTCATTCTTCGACGCACTCCCGCCTCGTGTTTTTGACAGAGTGAAGTGCCATACTTCGAGAATGAGACGGTTCGGAGGAACTCTAAGTCATTTGGGTGAAAGCTTCTTTTTCCAATCCCAACAAGCAACGGATGAGCTACCGCGAAAGCCGTATAGCGTTAGCAACGCGCATACGTTTTCTTGCTGGGCCTGGAAGAATTGATTGAGAATAAGAAGACGATTTGAATCATCTTAAATAAAGACATCATGCCCTAGAAAGCGAAGGTGAGTAAGAGACCCAGGTGAATTCTGCTTTGATAGAAGAGCGGACTTCTGAGGAGACTAATAAATAATAAGAATGGCGAACTGGAACCTCATCCTCCTTCAATTTGGTCTATATTTGTCCTATTTGTAAGGACCCCGACCTTGCCTCAGGGAAAACAAAAAGACTCTAAGGGCTATAGGGCCTACAGGAGCTTATAAAATTCCACCTATGTAGTGACTCGCATTCAACAACTAAGAGTCTTCCTTCTCATCTCCTTCTTTGGAATTACATTCTTATTCATTTCCCACCCTAGCCGCCCTTCCAACAATTTCCATACGAGGTTTGATGGAATTCAAAAGTCTTACGTTATATACTATAATTTTGGATAGCACAGAATTCAATAGGGAGAGAGTCACTTTTCTTAATAATGCCCAAAAGCCCTATAGCCCTTCGGACTAAGGCGTGACCATAGGATCTCAGAGTCTCGGAATGAGTTGAAGACGAGATGCGGGGTCCAGTCTGGTAGGCATCGCTATGCCACCTCTATTTTCTTTATCCTAGGCGTACTGCTTAGCAAAGCAAACGGTAGGTCATAGACTGGAGCAGACAGACTCTCCTACATCGTGATCACTCTCTTCAACCGGATCAAGAAAGTCGAGATCAGATACACGGAAACGAAGACCTTCGAGAAAAAATATTGGACCGGGAAGAAAAAGGGGAAAAAAGTAAAGTCTAAGCGCATATGGCACGAAAAGGAAATCCTATTTCGGTAAGACTTGATCTGAATCGTAGTTCAGATTCAAGTTGGTTCAGTGAGGGCGACCGCGAAAGTCACCGAATGGGTCAGTCTTTTCCTTCAGTTTGTCCCAGATTTGAAATAGAAAAAGGCGTGGGAGGACGTTGCAGATGTCCGGGGCGGACACGACTTCTTCTATTCTAAGGCTAGAAGACCACTGAAAGACACCCAGGACTAGAGCATGTCGTGAAAGAAGCACACTGGGCGGGCGTGCTTCGACCGTGTCTCCGGGGCACAGTTGAATGTAGATATCATGAACGCGAGGTGCAGGATACCAGGCCGAGAAACCCGGGCAACCACTCCCCTATGTGCCAATCGCTAGCGCATCCAGGGCCCCGGCGCCCAGCTCAGCTGGAGAGGCCTAGCCTGATCTGAGAAGTGCTAATTCGGTTCGGATAGACTTCATTCAAGAATGCCGCCGCCCTTGGAATCAATAAGAAAACAAGTGCTAAGTTTCAGATCAGTGAATAACCCGAAACGAAAGAAGAGACATTTCTCGCTCGGCGCCTAAAGCGCACTATGCTCCGCTTCAACAAATGAGAGTTTTCGGTGGAACCGGTGAACCACGCGAGCTGGTTAGATGCGTGGGACAGAGGGCTCGTAGTACCTGCTAGCGCAGCTATGCAGTGGAAGGGAAGGAGCCTAAATCGACCCCCTTCTTTCTTTTTTTTTTTCTTAGAAAAAAAGCAGTACAAGGATACTTTTATGTCGGATGAGACTAAGCAGCTACCGACCGTTCCGACGCGCCCTTGACCTATCTTGATTAAAACCAAAAACCTATCTAAAGTGGAGCCTAGTTTAAGCTGTCAAACAAATGATAGAATGGAAAAAATAACCCCTAGTAGGGATATGGATGGAGTCTCGCTCAGTAAAGAGAGTTGTAGATTCCTAAGATCATGATAGAGTGTCCTTGACATTCTAATCTTAGTAAAGGCGCGTTAGCGCATCCGTTTTCTTGCTCGTTAGCGCTTTAGTTTTCAATAAGGACGTTTAGGCTTGACTAATAAGATAGAAAGGGCTTTTTCATCAGGATGGGCAGGTTTGGAACCTTATATATACAATATATAAAAAAGGCCTTTCCTTTCAAATGACAACTGCCTCTTCCTGCTGCGAGGGCGTTGCACGAAACCAAACCGCCCCCCGCCCGATCAAGTACCAGTTGCTTCGCTGGTAGGCCCACTTAGGTTAGGGTTCCAAACCTCAGTTCTTACCAACCTCCGGTGTGTAATCGACATGTTGCTAGCTAGAACTCGGTCGAATAAGAATCATTGATTCCCTCTGCTGTCAATTTCTTATTCATTCATGGCGCTCGGCCGGTGCTCCTTTCTCATCTCAAACCAGAACAACTCTGAACGTTAGGGAAGATAAGGGAAGACCACCCGAGCGAACCGACCGAAGGGACTTGACTTATCCGAACCGAACGCTAGCGGCTTAAAGCTAAGCCTATCACGAGAATCAAAATCCTTGATCGACGGGGAGGAGCATCTCAAAGTATGGGGCAAAGGATCAAGCGCTTTTACTTTGTCTCCCGGGATCCACCACAGGTTGGGTTTGAGAGCCGTGTGATGGGTCACTATCCAGCACGGTTCGGAGAGCACTTTTAGTCTGCGTTGGTGAATAGAAGCCCCCCTATCAAGCAAGAAGGAAGCGGCTCTTCCCACGGCGGAGTCACCATTGACTCTATTTATTATTATGGTAAATCAGTGTATCAAGATGTCAATCTGAGATCTTATTTCGGTTCGATACGTCCACCTACGAGACTCACCTTTGGTTTTCGTCTCGGTAGGTGTATTATTCTACATTTTCCCAAAAGAACATTTATTCATTTCTTTCTTCCCCGTCGACCACGACGATTGAAACGACGCGAAAAATCCAGACCCGGAAAGGCGAAGGGCCGGTGGTGGGAATTTGGGAAAGTCGGGCCGATCGGGTGTCTTCATTCAAGCGACGGTACAGAAGAAGAACGAAACGAAGTGAGAGGCCGGGGGTCAGGGAAAAGAGTCGAGTCGATCAGGCTCGACGATCGGGAGAAGCAAAACGAAATCAGGATTTGGCCGAAAAAGAAGCAAGGTGCAGGATACCATGACCGATCACCAAAGAAGAATCTTTCTAAATCACTTCGGGTCAGCGGGGCCTTCAAGCATCCGAAATACGCCGGGGTTGTAAATGACACAGCCTTCCTGATAGAAAATGACGACTCCTTCAGAAAAACGAAGTTATTTAAATTCTTTTTCCCAAAGAAGTCCCGCTCCGACGGCCCGACGAGTCATCTACTTAAAAGGACCCTCCCCGCAGTGCGCCCTTCCTTGAATTATTCGGTCATTCAATACTTATTGAATACAAAGAAGAAAATGCATTTCGACCCCGTCGTAGTTCTCAATCATTTCGTGGCACCGGGCGTGGCTGAACCATCTACGATGGGGGGAGCTAATGCACAGGAAAGAAGCTTAGATAAGAGAATACGTTCTCGCATCGCTTTTTTTGTAGAAAGCTCGACCAGCGAGAAAAAGTGTTTGGCCGAAGCCAAAAAGAGGTTGACCCACTTCATTCGCCAAGCGAATGATCTTCGCTTCGCGGGAACAACAAAAACCACCATCTCGCTCTTTCCTTTCTTCGGTGCTACCTTTTTTTTTCCAAGGGATGGGGTTGGGATGTATAATAACCTTTTTTTTGAGAATGCCCGGGAACAACTCCTAGGTCAATTAAGGATAAAATGTTGGAACCTCATGGCTAAGGATAAGGTAATGGAATTGATAGAGAAATTCATAGACCTAGGTAGGATAGGAGAATTGATAAAGGGAATAGAGATTATGATAGAGATCATACGGAGAAACAGAAGAATTCCGTACGGGTATAACTCTTATTTGAACGAAGTGAAAAAAATGCGATCTTTGGTGTCTAATAGAACAAACACTAATACCTTAATTGAATCGGTCAAGATCAAATCTGTTTATCAAAGTGCTTCTCCGATTGCTCAAGACATCTCTTTTCAACTGAGGACCAAAACAAGATCATTTCGTTCCATTTTTAGTAAAATAGTGAAGGATATTCCATTAGTAATGAAAAAAGGGGTGGAAGGGATCCGTATATGTTGTTCAGGTCGATCAGAAGGTGCAGAAATAGCTAGAACTGAATGCGGAAAGTATGGAAAAACATCTCGTAATGTATTTAACCAGAAAATCGATTATGCTCCTGCGGAAGTATCTACTCGTTACGGAATCTTAGGTGTCAAAGTGTGGATTTCATATAAAAGAAAGGGGCGTGCTATATCCGAAACGTACTAAATATAGTAAATATCGTAAAGGCAGATGTAGTAGGGGTTGCAAACCGGACGGTACACAACTTGGTTTTGGAAGATATGGCACTAAAAGTTGTAGAGCTGGTCGTCTTTCATATCGAGCCATTGAAGCAGCGCGTCGGGCTATAATCGGACACTTCCATCGTGCTATGAGCGGACAATTCCGAAGAAATGGTAAGATATGGGTAAGAGTTCTCGCGGATATCCCTATTACCGGAAAACCTACAGAAGTAAGAATGGGAAGAGGAAAAGGAAATCCTACGGGTTGGATTGCTCGTGTGTCCACGGGACAAATCCTATTTGAAATGGATGGTGTGAGTTTGTCAAATGCTCGACAAGCCGCTACATTAGCGGCGCATAAACTATGTTCGTCAACCAAGTTTGTTCAGTGGTCGTAAGCTAATTAGTTAGTGGGGAAAAACCGGGCCGGGATTCAAAAGAATTAGGCGAAGTCTTTCTTCCTGAACGACGGAAGTTACTACTTTACTTTCTTATACTAGAGATCTACCTTATCTTGTCTTGCTTATTTAAGCAAAAGGCGATCCACTATTGGTTGTAGTCTTCTTAACATATCAAGTCAAGAGGGCGAGGCTCCTAGCAATGGGAGGAAAGGGGAGTGGGTAAGCGGGCTCCTTTCACTTTTGATTTGGTACGGATGTTGGATGTTTTCTTTTCCGTCCCGCCATTCCTAACGAAGGAAGGAATGGAGTAAGGGATACCCGCTCCTCCTCTCAAACTCCTAGCCCCTAGCTGCTTCTAAGCTTCTAGCTCCTAACAGAAAAGGTAGTCTACTTGACTCTGAAAAAAAGAAGGCTTGGCTTACTCTTTCAACCAACGGCTAAGGCCGATAGAAGGCCTTAAACCCAAGTTCTAACACCAGAGCTACAGGTCCAGTCTGAAAGTGCAAGACTAGCTGGACCCGAACTGACTAATCGCTAAGAGCTCACCCCGAGTGGGATAACTCTAAGTACGGCATTCAGTAAGAAGTAAGCCAAGTTCTCTTAGCCGGGGTGACTCGAGAAAGCTTGAAAGGGAATTCCGAGAGCCCTTAAGCTTCAAGCTATCCGGCTTCAAGCCGTGAAGGAGGAATCCGAGTTTCATCCTAAAATAAGGAAGATCGTTCATCAGCGCTTTCAGTAACTAAAAGTAAATCAGGTGCGTAATCAAGCTAATCTCATTCCTTAGGAGCTGGAGCAATAAGAGATGAAAGAGTTTACGTTGAATACAGGAACTAGTAAACTTAGCATAGATGGAATGAACTATCAGAGAAGAGAAGGCTGAAAGCCTAGCCGAAAGCTTTTTAGTCAAGTACGCATGAAGAGTTTTGAGGTAGAGGAAGAAGGCATTCCATTCCGCATTCTTTGGCACGAGGGTTTGGCTTCCTTGATTCAGGTAGGAAAGAAGGGGCTATGGCACTTGGTTCATTCCTTTTTTTGGCAAAGGAAGGGAAGGAAGCAAGCAATTCGGACAGAAGAAAGAGGGCTTGCAAGAATAAGATACGTAGAGCGTGAACCAAGGTTCATAGGCGGATCAAAGTAGAATCTTGCAGATCCTAGTTCGCTTACTAATCGCTTTCGGGACCAGTCTTCAATGGCATGAAGCTTTAGTGGCATAGAATCGGCTGCCTTAGTCGAATGATCGGACAGATGAAAGGAGAACTATCTGGTGAGGCATCTGGATTTGATTCCGTTTTTAGTCGGTTCACTGGAGAGGAAAAAAGACATGGAAAGAATAGTGAGAATAGCCGTAATTAAACTAGGCCTTGAATCTGTGGTTTACAGAGACAATGAGTCATCTGTTTACGGCGAATCCGCTCTTAGAATAGGTTGGAACTCTTTAAACATGATACGCTTATTATGAAAGTACGCATTTCTAGCTCTAAGTCCGCTGGGTTGGATCGAACTAGTTGGTTTGGCAGGAAGCTAATTGCATAAAAGAAGCATTCCACTTTGGGAAAGAGAATAGAAGGAGTCAGTCTTATTATAGGATCCCTCTGTCTTGCATTGGGTTCACTGGAGCTTATATAAAGCGATACGCAGAAGAGAGAGAATCCGTCTGTCTTTATAGTGCGGATGGACTTACTTTTCTCGCATCAAAGCTTTCCGGTTTAGCCGAACTACTTGGCTCGGGTCAATCCTTTCTTTCTTTATCTACAGCATTTCGGTGAGCCGATCCGCTTGGAAGCCACCTTAGGAAGTTTCCTTTGAATATGTCACTCCCGGGAGGAAAGGGGAGGAAGTAAGGAAGTGAAGTAGGTAAGCTCAGTCTCAGTCAAGTAGTTAGCAGGTTCAGGATAAACTTCAACGATAGGCGGGGAAAGAGAACTACAAGAAGTCTACGAAAGTCAGGTTGTTAGCAGGTTCAGTAGTTCGAATATCTATCTACTAGTGAGAAGGTTAAGCTCAAAGAAAGCACTTAAAGGCAGCTTCAGGATAACCCGAGCAGTAAAACAGAAGTAGGGTTGGCCAAGTAAACTTCCTTATGGATTAGCTGGTTTAAGAGTGGATTAGAGGTTTTAGCGTGACTTAGAAACAACTAATAATAGAACGAGCACGAGGGTGACTTACTAACCTGGGATTGGAGGGTTCGTCAGCACGCTTATTCATTGGCGTATTCTATCACCTTCCGCTAGCTCTTTATCATCTTGAACTTCCGCACCTTCTTCTGCTTCTTTTGCTTGAACTTCAAGACTTGCACCTGGGGTTTTAGGATTAGCTTAATAGAACCCAAGCTAGGTTGGAGGGTTAGCAAAAGGGAATTACTTACTCTAGAAAGAGTGAACTGCCTTACCTTATATATACTATCATCATAACAATTATTAGTTGAGTGCAGCAAGAGCTCTGTCGTTAGGCAAATTTCTGAGTAGGGAGCCGGAGGAGCACCAGGTGTTGGTGTGGAGCATGAGGGGGCGGAAGGGAAGCGACGTCGTAGAGGACGGAGTGGGCGGTGCAGTCTTTGGTCCTCATCCTCACGGTGGCCTCGTCGTCGTCGTCGTTGAAGCGGCACTTGCCGTTGGGGAGGGAGAGGTTGGAGTTGCCGAAGTCGGTGCGCTCAAACATGATGACCTTGTTGTTGTTGAGGACTTGCATGTGCATGGCCGAGATGCCTATGCTTTCTTGGAGGAGGACTCAGGTACCGCCTGGTATTGTTGGCCAATACGACGCCGCATGGGCAGGATGTGGTGAGAGAATCATAAAGAAAGAGAAAAGAATGAGGAAGATGAGAAAAGATTGGTTCTTGATCTTGTTGTAGTTTCTTGACTGGATAGAAAGGGTTTTGGGGTTTTATCGGGGAGGAGCACTTTTTAGGCTTGGTGTGTGATAGTTGGATGATTTTAGTAGCAAGAACTTACTGATTTGTGTTTGGATTGTTTGCGCGCGGTGTTGACTTTTGATGGTTCGGGGAGGAGGCATAGCGCAGCTGATCTGCTCAATTATGCAAATCCTGTGAATATTAGAGTTGCTGTGTATGCAAGTGTGGAAAGAAGACTATTGGAATCTACTTCGCTAAGAGATCTAGGCTATCTGAGGGGCGGTTTACCGGGAGGGAGGTTGTGTATCGCCACGCAATAGTGCGGGAAAATGGCGAGGTCTTGCTATCCGCTGGTACTATTGGAAGTCCACAGTTACTACTGTTGAGTGGCATTGGTCCTAGGCCTTATCTATCGGGGGATTCCCGTGGCATATCATCTTCCGTGGGGCAGTACCTCTATGAGAGGGAATGGTATCTCGACTGTACCCCTAATGCCGCTGGAGCATTCATTGATACAGGTGGTTGGCATAACTGAGGTGCGGGCTTATGTTGAAGCTGCTTCCAATGTTATTCCCTTCCCCTCCTCGTTCTGTTTTCATTAGGACACCATCTTCGCCTCTTTATCTCACAGTTGCCAACCTTATGGAGAAAATGACTGGGCCGCTCTCAACTGGCTCACTGAAGCTGGCTTCGACAGATGTCACAGTGAATCCGGTGGATGTAGAGAAGGAATGGCACATGCAAGATTAGGGATGTGCTGAAGAGCCGGTCAATGGAGGACTTCATGTTCCGTGAATGGTTTGGAGCTCGAGATTTCAGGTTCGTCGGGCCTGCATTGCCTGTTGACCAGTCTGACTATGTGCAGATGGCTGATTCTTGTCGCCAAATCATTAGCACCATATGGCATTACTATTGGAGCTGTGTTGTAGGGAAAGTGGTTGATCGTGATTACCGTGTCATTGGTATTGGTTCACTCCGAGTTGTCGATGGCTCAGCACCTATAGTGTAGTGCAAACACCGGTATGAGTAGACTGATGCTTGTGTGTGCCACGGATAAGTACGCGTCCAATTTCTTATATATAATAAGCTAAAATTAGTTCGGAAAATCGACCGAAAATTCGAATTCTCAGTAGCTTAAGCTTAGCGCCTTGGCTTTATTCGGGAAGAAGACGGTAGAGCTCTAAAAGAATTTCTTAATAAGAAAGGAGAAAAGTTCCAACTTACAAGTGCGTGGGCTGCCGGGTGCTTTTGATCAATAGAAAGAGGAGAGGATTCGAGAATACCTCAGTCGCATTAATAGTCAACATTCTAAGTCCAGAATCTGGACCAATCTGTGGCTGTTATATCCAATGGATTCAGGGAGGTTACTTCTATAAAAAGCCACCTTCTACCCCAACTTCACCCTCGGTCGAGCGGAGAAGTACAGTATATCAAGGCCTCGGACAATTCCAGGGAAAAGAGGGAGCTGGATCGAGACAAAGGAGAGAAGAAGGGCCGAGAACAAGAAGATTGGCGAGATAAGAATGTCAAGGGGAAGGCAAAAGATCTCAGAAATACTATCTGGTGGACCCAACCTGAGCTGCGGCCGAAGCCAAACTCGGGAAAAGTAGAACTCAAACAAAATCTAAAAAACTCAGCTCTTCATGCAACGAGTTTCCCCCCCACACGAAACTTACAAAAGGAGATTTTTTGTTCAAGTCTGCTGTTCGAATCCTTTCAACGGAAAAGTGAATCTTGTGAGAATTTCCTCCGTCCAATGTAGCTATTCGGCTGAGGAGGGTTCAGAACCTCCCTTTCTCAGTGAAGGAAGAGGCTACGCACCTGTGTTTACATCTTCTCCTTCCTGGGAAGAGAAAGAGTAAAATCAATCTCCTCAACTGGTGATATTCTTCTACCCTTGTATACTCTGACGATTAATCAACTTTTATATATAGGTTTATCTGGTACACGAAATGAGCCAATCTGCATAGGTTCATTGCTCTTCGATGAATCCGGCATGGGCTGCGTGAGCCCCGAGTAGTTTACCGGACAAATTGAGTTGTCAGGCATTCTCGACCCACCAAGCGAAAGCGGTAGTTTCTTGGTCACGACCAGCTAAAGCTAAAGTTCCATTAAAGAGCCTTTCCACGGGGCTCCTCAGGGAATTGTTTTCATGAGGCCAAAACCACGAATATCTTCGTTTAAGATAAGATGAATAGTGTAAAAAAAAAAAGAAAGTCTAAATTTCAGGATCTTCCGTTGCTTTCAAAAGGGTAAGTCACTTCTTGCACAGATTCTCCGCTACGCTCCTGATTGCTTGACTTTGCCTCTTTGACTCTTTCTGTCTTTCTTTCCTGCCTGTTGAAAAGTGCTTTTTTGAACATACTGCTTTGGATTGGCCTATAGTGAGCATATGAGAGTACAACCCCGTAATAGAAATCATGTCTTTCCAAACTGATCGAAAGCGACTTCTCCTCTTCTTGAATGAAAAACGGATGTGTACAAGACACTGTCCTTATAGAAAGATTCGATCAATCGGGAGGTCAGTCACTATCGGACCAAGAGTCTTTGTCCCAATCGATCTTGGAACGCGCACCAATGGTGACATCCAGTACACACTCTTTGCTTACTTCTCCCACTGGGTAAGAGGGTAAACGACGGGGGATCGTATCCAGTTGCAGGTCAAGACTCACGACGGGGTCCTTTGTCCGATCACAAAAAGATGGATTCATAAGAGTCATCCCTAACGGGATTCCTCGGGAAGAAGGTAATTCGAAAGACTGAGTGTATGAGTCGATTACACGTATGACTGCTTTGCATGGCCATATCATCCAATCTTTTTCCCCTTCCGATTAACCTTAACGGCCTTCCCTTTGAAGTTTTGAGCATTCATTTCAAAATTCTGAACGTTCATCTCTCTTTTAGTAGTAGTTGGAGTACTGTGGAAATCTTAGAAAACTCAAAAAGTCAATGTCAACTCCCCTCTGTCCTCCTTGTGCTATTCGCGCTATCATACTCCTCATACCATATAGCGATGGCTCGGGTCGACCTATTGAGTTGAGATACGGAATTGGATTTTCCCTACTAAGCTGCTCATTTCACACAAACCCTGTCTACGAAGCAAGGGCGTTAAGCCTCTTGGATATGCAAACAAGAGAATGGGCCATACGGGTGCCCTTAGCGGCCTTGAGATTACCATAACGAAGATCTCAACTATGCCATCGAAAGAGAGCTTTCGTAGGTTACGTCATTCTAAAAATCAAGCGAGAATGTAGACTAAGTGATCCGTAGTTCCATAACCACATAGTGGAAAGAAGGTTCTTAGTCTTTTCCTTCGGTACGCTAAACCTGACCTTCGTCCAACAGTTAGTTCTAGCTATGGGGAATTTGAATGAAAAGCGGGCCTTGAGCACTCCCGTTCGAATTCGAAGCCAAGAGGAGCTGAATTCTTTCATTGACAGTGTAGTGGTGATAGTCTCACCTTGGGCTATGCTTTCAACTGAACCAAAATTGGCCTATCCGCGCCGTCAAGAAAACGAAGCTATGTCAGCAGGTCTTGTCAGAGCCTTTCTCTTACTCGTTCTATGGAAAGGAAATCCGGACTATTGCTTAGTCTTTTTCAAGCTAGGTCGAGTCTCAGGCTTTTATCGATTCGTAGATCGGAGATTGTCTAAATGGTAATAAGGAAGTGGCAGGAGTCCTATCATATAAAATAGAAAGAAGATAACTTCTGCTTGTTCTCTCTTTTCCCCAGTCAGATTACATTCAAATCGTTATTTTAACAAGATTGGCTTGGTCGTCGTCACACCACTCGCTGATGCGAATCTTGGAGGCTGGGTCGTCTAGCATTGAATACGAATAAGCTCTTCTTTCATTCCTCTTGTTCAAATGCTTTCTCTTGGATTCGGAATGGGAGCTGCACGTTAGCACTTTACTTTCTTACTTTTCCGGCATAAGAGGTGTCTTGTCTCTTTACTGTCCCGGTCCTCTCTCTTTGCTGCGGAATAAGCAGTCTTGGTGCTTTGGGCGTTGCACTAGTCTGACTGTGCTTTCCTAGCCTTTCCTTTGGTTTGGCTATTCTTGATCTGATCTTGCCAGGAAAGGAAGTATTTTCGGGACTGATCAAGGTTATACCTGCTTTAATTCCTTCAATAACAACCAGATGGGTCACTTTGATCTTCTCGAATTGAGCCATGAGATGCTTGGCCCTTTCGTGATATGGGACCTGTGTCTGCCATTTTACGACATAGGCCCCGTTAAGTTGCTTGATCACTAACTCGGACGTAGACCATTAGGCTTTGTATTCGAGGGCGAGTTCAAGACCTGCTATCAAAGCTTCATATTCGGTCTGGTGAGCATCCTTCCGTTAAGTTAAGGCATCGGAGTGAGGAAACCTCCTTCTTTTAGAGGAAGGCATAAACCAATAGTGGAAGAGTACAGAATGACAGAAGTCAGGATGTGATCCGGGCTCTCTGCTAGCTAGTTAGAGTTAGGAGCGGAGTGGCACTTGACCTACCAACTCAACTGAGATGAGACTAACTCAGGGAAAGGAACTGACGATCTTGGCTTAGATGGCTTTGCTCTAGAGGAAGATCATTTATCGATAGTCAAGGTACCCGAAGTTTCATGAACAGACCATTCTCAACATTCGCCTTTCTTTCTCTATACGTATAATGATGCACAAAGAACTTGAATAGCCCAGGGATAGACTCTATAACTTCACTCGGCTTTTAAGAATCTTTTTTTTTCCAGGCTTCGGAATCTGCATCGCCAGTTAACATCATCGGTTTAAGCTTAAAGGCAGTCGGCATTCCCTTCGCTTCGGAGCGGATACTTAGACTACGTCAGAACGAGTATACCTTGGGAGAAAGAACCATAATTCGAAGCGGAAGGTTCGTACCACTCATCAGAGACTGGCACGGACTCTGATCGGAACAATTCGATACGAAAAAAAACCTTTGACCGAGCTATTGACTACAACGACTACCACGACAGGGGGAGACTGAAGCCAGAAGGAAATGGGATTCATGCTCAGCAGATCTGTAAGGCTCGGATAGAGCACATTTCGGGAAGAGGACTTCACTTAGCCGCCTTACCTTAGCCTGGGGCCTTGGAAGGATCTGGCCATAGCATAGTGAAAAGAGCTGGTCACCCCAGAGAGATGGGAAGGAAGGCGGTGGGTAGGTAAAGCCTGGACAAGTACGCGTATAAATGAAAACACCCGGAGTACTAAGATCTAGATCGAGACTAAGCTCCAAAACAAGGATCACTTTTCTAATATGGGCATCTTTCCACTACTGGAGGGGCCCACCCAGTACGGGGGCCGAAAGCTCCGTTTTATATACAGAGATCTAGCCGCAGAATGAATTGGATTGTCTCCAGAAAGCGATTGACTTTATGCCAAGATTTTCAAATAACACGGGGCTAGCCCTAGCTCATTGAATAAAGTCAATATTCCATACATTACATTGTACATTGATCGACAAAGAAAGGGGCACGAGAGAGAAAGCATTTTTCCCTCCTAGCGTGAAAAAGAGGCCAGGCACCATCATACGCAGGAATTGAATATAGAGAACCGCTCCTTTAATACCTTGCCAGAAGCTCTTCACTCAGACATGGCATGGAAACACGTCTAAGAAATAAAGTACCCGGGTCATTCACCCAACAAATAACAAATATGTAAGCTGGAATGAATGATTGATCCGCGGATAGACAGATTCCGTTGCTGAATGACTATGGTAGCGCCTTATTCGATAGAGGGGTGCTCCTATTTAGTTAGTCTTCATCAGCTTTGGCGAAGCCTATTCTAGTTCTTCAGCTGGCCTTGAATCATATGACGGGATTTCAACTACGGATATATGTCTGTGTCAGCATCTCTTCTTGGCGAACTACCAAGTAAAATAAAATGAAACTTACCTTCAAAAAGCCCCTTTTTAGCTTTTGCCTGTGCTTCAAAAGCAAAAGCGGAACTTGGCTTGGAACTATGCTTCCGGGCCTTGTTCTATTCAGAACCGATGCTGGAATTTCTATCCTTACGAACCAGTCGTGGGATATCTTCATTCTCCGCCTACCGCCCTTTTTCTTTTTGGCGCCGTTGTACTATTTCCACGAGCCCTTAGGCCAGGAGCTATTCTAAACATGACTTAGCTCTTTTGGGGTTGGCCGCCTTCTCCCCTTCTCATAGTCCGTCTATCGGGAAGAAGGCCTGTGGATAATCGTCAAGACCCGCTTTTTTCATAATAGGGCCCTTCCTTTTTACTGCGCTCGTCTCGCCCTAATCTCGTGTCCAGGTGGGAACTATAATTTCTTTCTCTATGAAATTTCCTATATCCGACGCACTCGATAGCCTTATTCGCATCGCAGCCTTGCTTGCTGGCAAACAAAGCCGTTTCCTTTCTTTAAAGCAGAAAGGTTCTATACCCGGGAACTCAATAAAGCTTCGCCTTTCTTACATTCACCAAAAGGAAGAGCAGCTAGCTACACCGGAACAACTTAAACTAAGACACCGGATCCTCACTCAGCTGCTAGAAGAAAGGGAATCGTCGAATGAGAACCTTTGAGGAGAAGAGGGGGGCACCTGGCGAGAATAGACTGCGTCTATCGGTGAATAATGGTCTGCTCCTTGAGATCCCCGTCTCTCTCGTCTGTAGCAAGAAAACCCAGCCCTGCTGTATAATAAGGGCCTCGGCCCCATTGCTCTTCTTGCATCGAACTAGAATAGCCCAATATAGTATTCTCGTCACCTACGTAATCTAATATAGCTTCACCCCCACTAATAGGAAGAACATAACCAGAACAGCTGTCTGGTCTACCATATGTTTGTTAGCGCTCGGCCGCCAATTGGAACAGACAGTACAGCAAAAACAACTGGAAGAGCCAACCCCGATGCCGTCCAAGCCCGGCCCAGAATAACCTCAACCCTTTAAGCTAGGCAGGAGCCATTCAAAGCTTCGAGCTACCTTAGCTTGAGAGCGCTAGGATAGAAGGAGAAGGAGTTCTAACGCATTCGAGCTTCTTTCTATATATAGATCCAGACAAAAAGACGCAAAGATGCATCGTCTTATCATCTGTCCTGCCTTTTTGCATCTTCCGCTTGTCTTCCTTGAAGGTTATAGCAGACAAAGACGGAAAACATTGATCGAGTTATCTTTCGTTATCTCCTCTTTCTCAAGATGGATAAGCGAGGTCTTTCTCACTATTGGCAAGAAGCCTTAAGAAAACTTTTTTTAGTGGAAGAGGCTGGGACCTAGCCTTCTTGCTCTTATCTGTCTCCCTCATGTAGAAAGGAAAGGCATAGGTAGCTAGTCTGAGTCATTGCGTCCTCTATAAGCTGGATGTAACGACTTTATATCCAGCTAGGACAGATAATAACTAATTAACTTTATTAGAGAGTAGCCGTCTTCTTTCTTTTTGTAGTTGGGATAGCGGGCAGGATTAGAGGAAGCAAGAACAGATAGGCTAGGATTAGATGTATGTGGTTTCTAAACGAGGAGCTGAGGAGCAAGAAAACGTATGCGCGTTGCTAACGCTATACGGCTTTCGCGGTAGCTCATCCGTTGCTTGTTGGGGTTAAGTCTTCTCTTTATGACTTCTCTTCAGCCTTCATGTACTGGGAGAGTAAAAAGGACTTCTAAGCTTCTTGGTTGATAGCTCGATGTAACTGCATGACTTTCTGGATGTTTAACCCAGAGATATGTAGCTAACTAAGGCAGTCTGGATGCTAGCCAAGAGCGGAGGATAGGAGAATACCATTCCTTGCCTCTCGGATAGGATTTTTTGGTTTCTCTAGTTATCCTAGTGTTGAATCATTCTAAGCGTAAGACCTTGAATTGTCTCTTTGTCTGCTCTCTATGGATAGAGCAATAAGGAATGCATTAAAAGAGGATGTAATCCTTTCCTTCCTTACTGTACTTGTAGTTGATTAAGGAAGGATTCGATTCTAGTTTTCACTAGTATGCGAACTGTATGGTTGATAGGACTCTTACCTCCTCAATGTTTATAAAAGAATCCTACCGGAAGGAGCTCGTGAGTGAATTCCGTGAATTAATAAACGGGAAATGGAAAAATGAAACTTCTTCCTGGCGATTCAACGCGTAGATGATACCAAAGAACGGGAATGAAACTCTAAAGAAAGAATTTCTAGGCGGGTTCTGACCTCCCAGGATAGAGAGGAAAGTCAAGGCTAAAACTAAAAGAAAGCGACTCACGCACACGAAATGCAAGCTTAGTAGAGACAGCATGGAAGAACGCAGGCTGAACGCCGTATGAGCCCAATCTTTAAAAAAAAAAACAAACAAAAAGGTGTTCTTTAAAACGTCAGTGCTCTATAGTAGTTCTTAGTTCAATGCGAAAGGGGCAATAGTATAGTAAATAATGAAGCTAGCTGTGATCGACGAAGCTTCGCTTCTGAACCCGTTGGGAGTGAAAAGAGGCGGACACCAACTACCAAATAAGAAAAGAGAAGAGAGAGAAATTCTCATTGAATAGGAGGACTGCCGGTTACCTTAACTTCCGAATTGCTTGCCACGGGTTCGATTTCGAAACGTGCATCAACTGGAACAGTAGCTCTTCTTCCTACTACTTCAAAAGTGTACCCAGGCTCAAAAGAACATAATTGATTTGTGACCTTTATAGCTCGAGGTTGCTGCCACGTTTTTACATACTTGTTACTGCGAATTCGAGGTTACTCTCTTATGTATTTCCACAGAATTCTTTCCTTTCTGCCTTGTTGACTACTCGAAGGCCGCCTCTATTCTTCATTTTCGAAGAAGAACAAAGAAAAGAGTAGTGTGTAGCCCTGGAATAAGCATTATGCTTTTTATTGAAAGATTCCTTCTTTCTTATTTCACATGAATCATTATCGATTCCTCTAGGAAGAATTTCATATATAGACTATAGGTATAAAATAAAATACCATTCCGGCATGGTATGACTTCTTCTTTTCTTCTTTTAGACTAAGGCTAGAACGAACTGCTTACCGCAAATCCCACACGAGTAGAACGCCTTCTTCCCACTCCACTTCAGCGGCTTGGTTCCTGAACCGATCTCCTCTTTTATCAGTACAGATCCGCCCTATGCCTACACTACTTATTCTTATGGATTTGCACTCCTTTCCCTACTCAACTATCAGTACATCAAGCATTCCTAGTAATGTCATAACAAAACCAAAAAGTCATTATCAAAGAGGTTTCTGCGCTTACTATCAGTCCTTCGATTAAAGCTTTCAAGCCCTACTAATCAATATCCGAGTAAGCAAGCTTAATAAGAAATAGGACTGTGCTCGCCTATGGCCTGCTTTCAAGCGTTTTAATGAGCTTTGAGGTGAGGACTTCGGCTATGATCCTTACTCAACCAGAAGGACGGATCTCTTTCATTGCAACGCTCTACGAAACCTGCCTCGTCGCAAACAGCCGGCCTATTGAAAGTGATAAATTTGACTGAGAAAGCTTCTATTTCCTTTCAACAGTATATTCTACCGTAGCTAATAACTCCTGGTTGAATCACAAGCAAGGAGAGGAGAATCGAATTAGAAAAAAGGAGTCCCGGGCCCTACCTCTACCGAACGGACTTCTACAGCTACAGTTGCTAACGATCCCTGCTAACAAGCCGGCCTTAAGCGCATTACAAACTATTGAAGGGGGAAATTGAAATGCTCAATGTCTGGGATTCCAAAAGCAAGCAATCCCGTAGTTTTCAATTCCCACGTAACTAGACTTCTTTGTTCCTAAGTCAAAAAGAAGCAGTCCAATCCGCATCAGGGGGGAGCTCATAAGGAAGGATAGTTTGCAACTGAATCGATGGAATAGGAAGATTCAATATAGGAAGGCCTCAGGCCGGAAAGATATAGGTACTAAAGCCGGCTCTGGGTCGATAACCCAATCCAATCCAGTCACCCGGAGAATTGTTTGCACTAAGATACTTACGATTACGCGAACTACCCTAAAGGCCTTTTCTTATGCCATTTTTGAACTTCCTTAACAGAATAAGAGAATATTGTTATCCTTATACTGTTCTCGGGAATAAGACTTGGATATTATTATTCCGTAGGTGAGGTAATATGCCAGCTCAGAGATTGGATAGTCGGAATATCATTTCCAATAGATGAGGTTAGAATATAAAAGATAAAAGAAGTCGTTACGTTCCGGCTTTAAAGCTATACAAATTAAGGTGATTTTAAGACATTGCCACTGAAATTATGGTTTCGCCCGAGTTTGCCTAGCTATGAGGTTAAGGACAAGAGTTCAAACTACAAACTAGAAGATTCAGCCTAGTATAGAGAATAATATGCCCCCGCCCAACAAGCAACGGATGAGCTACCGCGAAAGCCGTTGCGCGTTAGCAACGCGCATACGTTTTCTTGCTGGGTGAAAAGCTTTCTTGTCTTTATGACGGTTTGGGTTAGCTAACACACACTTGTTGCTATAGCTATTAGGTCCACTTTAGAGGGGAAAGGGAAATCCATTAATGAGTTTTGCTCTACAGATGATAAAGTAATTGGTGGCTTAGCCCTACTCGTACTTTTAATTAAAAAAGAGAAAGAGGAAGGTACGCACGGTTGAATTCCTTCCTTGAACTGGGCCATTTGCCTTGGCTCCTTACCCAGTGATTTTCGCTTGAGAGCAGCTCGAATCTAATCCCTTGGCTTCGATTCCATTACACTCCTCGCTATGCTATCTCGTAGATGCTTTTACTCGTTAAGACGTATCGGGCTTCCAGATTCTATACTCTTACAGGGCTTCCTCGCTTCTTCTTTGTTTATTGGCTACATATCTGAGCTTTCATCTTCAGCTGTTAACCCATTAAACCTTGGTTGGAGGCTTTTGTAGCTCCCTTTCTTTAGCTCCCAACTAGGCTAGACTGAAGAAAGCTGCTAGGTGATTTGAAACATGGCTTTTAGTCAAAGTCACGATGAGATCAGGCTTACTTGTAGTTGGACTCGCACATGGGTTTTTTTCTTCCTCATCATCGATTTGTGGAAAAGGCTTATGAACTACTTCTTTTTTTTGGCACCGCCAACGAGATAGCTAAAAATGGGTTTAGCCCTAGCTATTGATGAACGCACTTGAAGTGCTTTCGACTAACTTCCTAACCTACCTCGCCTTTCACCAGAGTTGGAATCCTTCCTTGCGTCATGGCTTGGATCGGGGATCCCATCGCGCTTTCGCTAAAGCAGTTCCGCCAACAGTCCCTCTTTCGGTAGCGCCCTTGAGTTAAACTCTCTTGGGGTATTCCAATCGAGAGTGGCCCTCTTTCTATTGATCGAGGGCATGTTCTCGCACTAAAGTAGCTTTCCTTCCCGGGAACTGAGTCCTTCCCTTCTCCCTCGGATTGGAACTCTCTTAAAATTACCGATTTGATGCATCGTAATATAATGATCGAAATCTGCGTCGGGGTGAAGACCGGATGAACAACTAAAGGCATATGACGCTCCCTAGCTAGGAACTTATTCTTCGAATTCCACTTCCTTCGGTGCGGTTCCTGCCTTAGAGTTCCACTCAGGTTGAGCTACTAACTCTGGCTCAAGCTCAACTAAAAGAAAAGGAAAGTCTAGCAGCTTGGCTCTTTTCCGGGTTCCTCTTTGAGTTGAGGTTCGGGCCGTGGACTTCAATCCTGTTAGGAGTTCGACTTTCTGTTCGTTCAGTCGGATAAAAGGACTTCTCTTCGGTCAGGCGAGTAGAGGATACGCTTTGGATGAGTAGTTCTTGTCCTAGGGTTCCAAACCTTTTATCCTAACAAAACTCTTTTGGTTTACTTTACAATAATGTTCTTGTTTGTGGTACTTGTTGGCAATTCAATGATGTAAGACCCTATATAGATGTATTTTAGCAGGTTATCCCTATAAATGAGAGGGGAGTGGTGAGGAAACAAAGTCCTTTCATAGTGCCTGGGGAACGCAAGATGGATCCTTAGGAGTTATAGTCTATCCTCTTGTTGTCGCAATATCGGTTGTTAGAGTTCTTTCTTATCTCTTCTTACCTTTGGAGTTATAGAGCTATTGACTTAGAGAGCTACTGATTTAAAGATATACTTATTGAGCTCCAAGACCACGAAACGGAAGCACGCTTGGGGAAGAATTCTGGGGGTGTTCGGAAGGACACCCTTGGACCGTTGAGCAGCTGATCTACGACCACCCTTGCCGCTTTGTTTAAGTAAGTGGAAAGCGAATGCACAGCGCTTCTACTCACATGTCGGAAGATATAAGTAATAACCCAAGTGAAGACCAGAACAAAAGAAGGGACACCCCGGACGTACCCACTGGCCGCGTGGGGAACCGGGTACCAAAAGTAGCGATTAGAATAACGGGAGTTCGCTGGGATTGTAGTGAATTTCCTTTCCCAGAAGTCTTGGTTCGAGTCCAACTCGTGACAAGGTCTTGGTCATATAGATGTCTCGACGCCTCTATTTTCTCGTTAGACGGATGACTGTCCCATTCTATCGCTGGTAAATACTGACTAGGATTCACTCTGTCTGGCAGCTGGACTTGTCTATTTATCTATACCGGCTCTTGTGCTTCTTGTTCAATACGCCCATCAATCAATCTCATTCAATCTACCAATCAACGGAAAGTAGTTCGTCTGCCATCTGAAGCGAAGGAAGGATAAGCAATCGGCCGAATGATTAATAGAATCTATTTTGAATAGAATAGATTTTTCTATTCCACCCAATGGGTGTCCTCTATCGAAAGAAAACTAGTTTAATACTCCAGCCCCGGTTTTCGGGGATTCCATTTCGATCCAAACCCGAAAACCCACATCTTTCTTTCTATACGAAATGAGTTCGACCTTTTTTCGGCGGACTGAACACCAATTTCAATAAAAACATCTAACCAGGTTGCGATCAGAGCCCTACCGGATTCCCCAGCTTTTTTGGAGGGCCTCGGGCTAGACTAACTACAGCTACATACAGGCGGTACTTGTTCTATTATCACGACATGGACTCGGGGACTGTATTCAGTACCAAGGTGATGATATTGATTTATGGATTGTGTTTGTATTCAGTGGGGTCTTGTTACGCCCAAAAGTCACTCCCTTAGCCAAGTTCCACTAGAAAGCTCCACCTAAAACTTGTATTGGGCCTGTCGATCCTCTCCTACGCGTTAGCCTAAAGCTCCCTGTGGACGGTTCCAATAGAAAAAAGCTTCTTACACCCTTTGAACCGGATCCCTCGATTCATACAGAACCGTCCCCTTCTGGCCTTTGCTTGTTTACTTTCGTCCACCTTGTCAGTCCCCGGTCGGTGCCACAGGACTTTTTCCTCCTAACACACTCGAAGCGCAGTTTGATCTCCCAATCCTTGGAAGTTCTACTTAGACGGTTTCACGGGGGTACATCTTGACTCGTCTAGAGCGAATATGCCGCTGATGCATAAGGCAGTGTGGCACCTGCTGAATCATATAGAATTTTTAGCTAGGCGTCACGCACAAAAAGACCTGAACATTGCGTTAGACCGGTTGGTCAAAATAGAAAAAAAACGAGCTGCTAACATGAAACGAGCCTCTCTTTCCTTGTTGCGGCTGGTCGCCTTAGTTCAGTCGAATGAGTTTTTAGAGGCGAAACCAAACCGCCTGACATCTATACAACCTCACTTCCAAGGATAATCGAGAAATTTCCCTATCGTCCCCATCCCCTCTACACCCTTCCGCCCGGTCCGTCCAACGAAAGGAATTCTGGTCTTTGCTTCGAATATTCCGAAGTTGAGGATCGAGCTTTCGTGTGTCACTGATTTAGGGTTGCTTTATTGTCTTTAGCGCGGTTGGATTCTGCTCCTTCGTGGGGGTATCCCTTTCTGGATGGAGGGTATAGCCCTAATCCTCGGTCCGGGTTTGCTGTTGAGGGTAACGAAAAGCTAAACTCTAGGCTGGTTGGTGATAGGTATAGAGCTCCTTCTTTCATTTTCCGCTTACCACTATTCCTCCTATCTTTCAATGCCTTCCACCCATGACTGCCCAGTACTTGTAAGAAGTGCCTACCCTCTCAAACCTGACACGGGAGAGGAGAATAGTACAGCCTCGAGGCGAAGAGTTCCTTTCTAAGCTCAGGGAAGAACACCTAGCTCAGCTTTCTTTCCGAGCCATTAATAACTGCCATATTTTCAACAGGTCCGGCTATCTCTTCAAGAGATCCAGCTTTCCTTTCACCGTTCGGTAAGTAGTTATGGGGGACTCGGTTGGGTAGAAGCCCGAATATATTTTTGAAGATCTTATCATTTTTTTGTAACTTTTCCCGTGACCGAAGCAAAGCCTCCCGTTGTGGGGTATATCTTGAGACTCTTATGACGACATGAAGTTCTCGAGTTGGTATTCAGTGAGCCAACATTGACTCTGAAGCCAGTGATTTCGATTGATTTCCGGAATTATTTATTCTATATATATTATAATCTCTTTTGTCTCTCTCTATTGTTTAAAAAAAGGAAAGAAAGAGACTGAACCCGAGAAAAAGCCCCCTATCCCTGCCGTCCTCCCTTTGTTCATTCTTGGGCGAGTAGAGTATCCCGGCCTACATTTCAACTACTAATAAGGGGAAAAGACTGAGTAGTACAACTCATAGCATGGGGGGTGACAGTCACACATATCCTCCTGATTCACCAAACCAAACCTTTCAAAGACGGGTACTCAGTTCGGGCTTCTCTAAAGAGGAGCCCTCTCTTCTGCCACACGTTCCTATCAATATCGATTAGAGTATATTGAAAGAGAAATTTGCATGCGTCCCAACGGATACCAACAAAAGTGGAGTTCATGTTATATTATATCTCCTCCTTTCCCTATTAGCATTTATCCTTAAACAAGATACCGATTCAAGCCCCAACAAGCAACGGATGAGCTACCGCGAAAGCCGTTGCGCGTTAGCAACGCGCATACGTTTTCTTGCTGCTCAAAAACTCCTCTTTCTTTATCCTATGTCGCGTATTAAACAACCAGCCTAGCCGCCGGCTTAACGGCAAAGAGAAAATCGTTCCCCTTAGGCACGACTGGCTTCGAAGAAAAGAAAGCACATTACTGGTACAAGGCAAAGGGCGACCCCTGACCTACAGAAAGCCGGCAACAAGAGTGACTTTTTCACCTGAAAGCAATGGAAGACGCTTATTGAAAAGCAGATTGGAAAGAAAATGAAGCGTTTCAGGATTGATAATGTTTTGAATATTGCTCAGGTGAATTGGATGAGTTCTGCAAGAAGGAAGAGTGAGACACCGCACTGTTAGGAAGACACCAAAACAGAATGGGATTGCAGTTCTCTTCTTGATGATCATCATGAAAGTGAAAGAAATTTTGCTTGGAAACGGAAACTTCTTAATCTGAGAAATCTTCTTATGCCGTTTCATATCCATCCCTTACTTTCCACAGAGTGATTGCTGCGACTTGGCCCTGGTTCTTGCTCTTACTTCTTGAAGAACTCAAACCCCCTTTTATGAATTCTAAAAATCTTTGATTTCAATGCTTTTAACCCCCTTCTTCGTTGTAGTAGAATACTTCAACCGACGAGAAGAAAAATGGAGGACTCAAATCGCTGTGCAAACCACCACAGCTGATATGGAATTCGGCCACCACGTCCACCCATTTCCCCGAAAACAACGGTATGAACCCGCCATCTCTCTGACGAGATCAGGTATACCTAGAATCCCGCCGCCAGTGGAAGCAAGCTAGCCCCCTATCGATAATCCGCCTCCTCAGCCAGATGAAGGAGTCGGTGGATTCGCCCAACCAAATCAGCCTGACATAAGGAAAATGCCACATTCTCACTTCTGATATCTTGAATCTTCTGAAGAAAAGATCATTATAGTCAGTCTTAAGTTTTGACCTGTGGTTTTTTTTTACTTTTCTAAAAAAACGGTCGCTAATTGCCCTATAGGTCTTACAGACTGACTCTTCCTAGTGGCGAGGCCCCCTCCTACTCATTGCTAGCGCAAAAAGATAAGATTGACAACTGGGCTAAAAGTTTAAGGAACCATACAGTACACTGGTAGATCGCGAACCACTAGCTTTCCCTCTTTCTAAAAGAACAAAGCTTTTTGATATATTTATTTAACCAGTCCGAAAAACGGAAGTGAAGTTAGCGCTTTCACCTGGTTCTATCAAACTGGTTCAAGGGCTTAACCTCTCCTTGCTCGCGTAAAGACAAGTATTACGCTCTCTCTTTCTCGCTCCTTTTATGTAGCTCTTACGTGGAAAGTCTTCCACTCGTACCTTTCTAAAGAGCTCAATTCACTACGACCCTATCGTTAGAGCGGGCTTTCAAGAGAGAGATGCACTACTCCATCTGGAAAGGGCTTTCCGCCGGAAGGGAGTCAAAATGCTTTCTTATCTTAGATGGATACGACTGCTTTCCAAGAGCTCTATCCCTCAATCTGCAAATGCCTCTCTTTACGAAGAGTGCTCACATAAGAGAAATTTGACAAGCATAGGATCTTTATCCCAAGCCAATCTCTCACACAATCCTTTCTTCCACTTCAAAAAGAAAGTGTTTTCTCTTAGATCGAGATCCAGTAGTGTAAGGTGGATTCATTCAAGAGCAAGTGGCAGACGTTCAAGCCAGAGAGGTATTCAGTGTCTCAACTGAGTTGTTGAGGGTAAGCCCCCTTCGTCATCAAAAATGGAATCATTCGATAGGAAACGGTTACCCGGGTTCATGTTTTTGTTCAGGGTTAATAACTGGAAACTTCTCTTGGCATGCCTACTCGAATGTAGTCTTAGTTTTTCGGAAAGGGAATGAAAAACCTCTACTCTCATTTGAGGATCGATTATCACGGTTCTCAGGTTGTGCCAGTGATGTGATGACTAAGCTAAGAAAGCAATTAGATCCTTTTCTTTTTATTACATTAAGACATAACCGTGAAGAAAAAGAGACTGAAAGATAGATGAAGGTACCAGAGAGAGAAGATCGGAGTCGTGAACAGGAAAAGCTAAGACCGGTTATGCCGAGAGGCAATCTTGGATTGTTGAATCCATTTCAAGTGGGAAGGAAGGTGGTATCGTATTGAATAGAAATGGCAGCTTTTAGGCGTGATCTATCTCTCTGCTTTTCATAGTCAAGATGTGCCCGTGGGATGAGACTTTAGGGAGAGACT